ACGGTTTGGAGGGAGATCCTTCGCGACTTGAATGAATGATCCACCCTACAATATGGAGTGAGAAGGCCGAAATGAATCATTAATCCCTAACTTTAATGAGAGAAATTACTAATAATAAATTATTTCTCGTACTCATGTCACGTCGAAGTAATGCGAGAGAAAGAGATGCGAAAGCTGATCCGGTTTATCATAATAGATTAGTCAACATGTTAGTTAACCATATTCTTAAGCACGGGAGAAAATCATTGGCTTATGGAATTCTTTATAATGCCATGGTGAATATTGAGCGAAGGACGAAAAACAATCCACTATCCGTTTTGCGTCAAGCAATACGCAAAGTAACTCCCAATGTAGCAGTAAAGGCGAGACGTGTGGGTGGGTCCACTTATCAAGTTCCCACTGAAATAGGATCTACACGGGGAAAAGTACTTGCTATTCGTTGGTTATCGGGGGCATCTCGAAAACGTCCAGGTCGAAGTATGGCTTTTAAACCAAGTTCTGAATCAATGGATGCTGCCAGAGATAATGGCAATGCTGTACGTAAAAAGGAAGAGACTCATAGAATGGCAGAGGCCAATAGAGCTTTTGCAAATTTCCGTTCATATAAATAAAGAGATTAATAACAATTAAATTAAATTAAGGAATATATGATATCAAATTGGAAGGAACGTGAGCCGAAAGGCTTACATAAAAAATATAAATATCATAATGTTAATGTAAAATTAATATTGTATTTGAATAAAAAAAAAATTTTTAACTATTATGATATGACCTATTTTCATGAGAATTGAAAACGATTCGAAAAAAAAAAATATCGATGAACTTAGTTTTTGAGCGAAACAATTTACTTTATTCGGCGTATCATATACGAAATCGATTGATATTTCATTTGAATTATATCTCAAAGATATTATGAAATTAGAGTTTGATTTGCGTCTCTCATACGGGAGTGCTATTTCACCGGAATGTATCTTAATTTCTAGTTTAATCATTCTTTTAATAATAGATTTAATTTCCGAAAAAGATACACCTTGGTTATATTTCATCTCCTTTGCAAGTTTGATGATAAGCATAACAGTCTTGTTTCCCCAATGGAAAGAAGAACCTATTATTAGCTTTTCGGGTAATTTCCGAACAGACACCTTTAACGAGATGTTTCAATCTCTGATTCTATTATGTTCAGCATTATGTATTCCCCTATCTGTGGAGTATATTCAATGTACAAAAATGGCCATAATGGAGTTTTTGTTGCTCATATTAACAGCTACTTTGGGAGGAATGTTTTTGTGTGGTGCTAACGATTTAGTAACTATATTTGTGGCTCCAGAATGCTCAAGTTTATGTTTCTATTCATTATCCGGATATACCAAGAGAGATGCGAGATCTAATGAAGCAACTATGAAATACTTACTTATGGGTGGAACAAGTTCTTCTATCTTGGCTTATGGGTTTTCTTGGTTATATGGTTTATCTGGGGGAGAAATTCAACTTCAGAGAATAATAAATGGACTTATAGATGCACAAATGTATAACTCTCCAGGAACTTTGGTTGCGCTCATATGTATAATGGTAGGAATTGGATTCAAACTCTCTCTGGTTCCCTTTCATCAATGGACCCCTGACGTATATGAGGGAGTGTGATTCGTTCAATCATTCTCTAACAAATAGATACTTATTTGTTCCCCCATATTGAATATGGAAAGAGATCTACAGACATGCGGAATAAAGAAACTTTTATCCTCACTCGGATTAAAACACAACTTTTACCAAGGTTCTTATAACATAAAACTTTCGTTCGAATAATGAACGATTAAGGTAAAGCAAAGTTAGAAGCATTTAATATTTCTGAATAAATATTTTTTGCAAGTTAGTTTAGTTATTATGGGTAGCTTCTACAAAGAATCAGGATAGTGGCGCAGAGATTCAATAATTTCCATTGTGTAGATGCTACATAGTTAGTTTTAATCCTCCAAAGACTACGAGTGTATTAGAACGGAGAAGCATCCGCCGACCGATAGATCACCCTAGAATAACAATCCATGGCTATTGATAACGAATAAAATCAGATGGTTTTTCTATCGAATCTACCTTTTTATTTTAGATAGACTCTTGAAAAAGATAAGAGAGATTGAACAGGTCAGCACCTCGGTATGAAAACCATCGATGAAGGATTCCTCGAAAAGTTAAAGATTAGTAATTCTTTGTACAAATCTATAAATTATTACATCTTATACATACGCGAGGAGGGTAATAAGTAAAAAAACATAATTCCTTTTTTATTACTTAGGAGCCGTGTGAAATGAGAGTCTCATGCACGGTTCTGAATGAGAGGAAAGAGTGAATAATGATCCTTTTTTCGACTCTGACTCCCCAACCCCAGTTGTTGCTCTTCTTTCTGCTGCTTCGAAAGTAGCCGCTCTAGCTTTAGCTACTCGAATCTTCAATATTATTTTTTCCTTCTCATCGAATGAATGGCATTTCCTTTTAGAGATATTAGCTATTCTTAGTATGATATTAGGCAATTTGATTGCGATCACTCAAACGAGCATGAAACGCATGCTTGCATATTCTCCAATAAGTCAAATTGGATATCTTATGATTGGAATAATTGCTGGAAACTCAAACGGATATGCAAGCATGTTAACTTACACACTGTTTTATATCTTTATGAGTTTAGGAACTTTTGCTTGCATCATATTATTTGGTTCACGTACGGGAACAGATAACATTCGAGATTATGCCGGATTATATATAAAAGATCCTTTGCTAGCTCTTTCTTTCACTCCATGTTCATTACCTCTGGGAGGTTTTCCCCCGTCATCAGGTTTTTTCGGAAAACTTTATCCATTCTGGTGTGGATGGCAAGCAGGTTTATATTTATTAGTCTCGATAGGACCTTTTACGAGTGTTATTTCCATATACTATTATTCGAGAACCATTGGGTTGTTAATAACCGAACGGGACAAAGAAATAACTCCTTATGTAACAAATTATAAAATTTCCACATCTTCCTTAATATCAAAAAGTTTTATTGAACTCGGTATGGTGTTATGTGCAGTAGCTTCTACCATATTGGGAGTAATAATGAATCCCATTATTAGTATTGCCCAGGATAATATTTCTTTAAGTCATTTAATTAATAGCTGAATACTCTTTTTCCTAGAAAATTTATTTATAAATATAAACTTCGGAGATTAATCTTTCTCCTGATAGAAAATGGAGATCGAGAAATAAATGAACTTATCTTATAATTCGGATTGTAAAACGAACTTACAATGTTCCGTCTCATTGTAAGTTCGTTTTACAATCCGAATTAATTATTGTAAATGTGAATTAGTTGTATGAGTCTATGTTATGTCTCCCCTGTCGGTCGGGAACTCGGTTTCAACAATCAATTATTCTTATACTGCGTTAGATCTTATTTATGGATAATGAAAATCGATAAAATTGAATAGAATTCTATCAATTAATAATTCTAACCCAAATTTCGATGATTAATAAAATAATAATAAAATATAAAATACTTAAATTAGTCTATGTTTTTGAATTTGGATCAAGTATAATATTGATTGAGAGCCTTGATGGTGAAATGGTAGACACGCGAGATTCAAAATCTCGTGCTATAAAGCATGGAGGTTCGAGTCCTCTTCAAGGCATACTATCGAGATAATACTCTATCAAATGAACCGTGAAATAATAAATTCGGTTCGGTATTATCTCAATATCAAGATTTATTGATAATAGATTGACTGGGGAATGAAGTATTTCATTTATCTATTCACACCAAATTCATCTATGTTTATAGTATACTGCATGTAATATCGTATAACATAGATGGTACGTAGACAATGAATGTGGCAGATAGGGAGTAAAAGTACAGTAAACAAAAAATGAGCTTTTTCAGATGAAGAATCTTATTTTGTAGATCAGAAAGCTGTCTTGTGTTATACTATTCATCTAATATTAGATAAATGGATCAGACTTTTATGGGGTTTCATTGAATTCAAGGAGATTGATTGTATCTCCCAAAGAATTTGAATCGATTATATTCATTATGAATCTCTGAAAAAGAGAAGATTTCTAATCTTTATCGGATGAGATTTTTGAGCCCCTTCAAAATATTATTAAATAATAAGATAAATAATGAGATTATGGAAGTAAATATCCTCGCATTTATTGCCACTGCACTGTTCATTCTTATTCCCACTGCCTTCTCACCTATCCCTTATGTAAAAACAGCCAGTCAAAGCAATTAAATTCATTCTCAATTTAATATTCACTTATGAGAGAATGATAGAAGAAGTCCAAGTTTTTTCTGGATAATTACATACATTATTGCGAATACTTATTTAATAAAAAAAAACTATATCGGGGGATTTTAATAGAAACATATTCCCCCAACGAATATAGTCCTTTCTAACTTACGTATTATTTTTTATATGATTCATATGGAGTATGGTCCTAGTACTACGGTGGGAGTAGGACTAGTGTCGGTAGGCATACTTTTGTACGCCCTTAGAGAAAGGGAACCTGATGTATCTAGAGGTGTGATTTTGAATGTACTTAAAGATATTTCGCTTAGGAAATTCAACATATTAACTAATAATATTTAATATGAAACTTGAGAAGGGGAGAAGAAAAGATTTATTCTCTATAGAATGAAATAGATAATCTATGGCTAACATAGTTTAATATTATAAATTACTTCGAAAACAAATTTCACTGAAATTTTATTTGGATCGATTGATAAATAGAAAAATGAAAAATATCATTTTATGTCAATTCTTAGTTCTCTTTCCTCCGGAGAAGGGAATGGTGAAACCAACGGAGTATACCATGAGCCCAATGATAATCCTTCTTATAGGAGAATATGATAAGTACATATAAAATAAACCTGATCTCTTGAGAATAATAAAAAATTTGAGAATATAAATTCGTTGAACAGGTTAGAGACAATCCAAGAAGTTATATGAAAACTCACTTGAATTTGGGGTAAAAACGATATGTTATTTTCATAATCTTTTACTTAAGCCATAAAGAGATTAAAATATCATATATGGTTTTCAGGGGGGGGCGAGCGAGGAATCAACCTATCCCAATATTACGATTTCCTTTTCTCTTCCATCGGATTATTATGTGGAGGAATTTTTATTTCCCAGGGTTGGCGTTTAGATCCCATTCTTCTATTATCCCAAATGCTTCTAAGTGGAACTGCTATTTCTTATATTACGGAAAGTCTATATTTACGTAGTATTAAAAATAATATAACCAATTTATATTATGAGAAATATAAATATTTTTTTCTCAACCTATTAACTTGGTTGAAAAATAAATTGATCTATCAAAACTTTGAATTCGGAATAGGAAGAAAAAAAAAGTCTTTATATTATGGAAAATGGGAGGGAATTGATTATACCTCATATATTTCTTGCAGGAAAAAAATAGAAAACAGATCAAATTATAAAAATATTTTTCCATATCCATAAATTTATTTATTTATTAAATCATTATTAAATGAAAAAGAAATATTCAATAATGATTTAATAAATTTATTATTTATAATCGGGAATTACGGTCCGCTTCTTCCCCGTACCACAGGTGGGAGAGAAAATGTGAAAACTACCATCAAAGCAGCCCAAGCAATATTAACTATATCCGTAAAGATTCTCCTTATCTTTTTGATTCTCGAATAGAAGAAAGAATCTATATTATTTCTATGTAGAAATATAGAAATAATATTATATGATGATTTATTCTATACTGATAATATGAAGAGCTGTTAATACCGCCAAGTATTGAATAAAATGAATTTTAAGATAATCTATATTTTGGATTTTATAAGCAATATTAAAGGAATTCGAGATTGTTGAAGCAATAAATATATAATAACTTGCTTTTATTCCAGAATTGATTTATACTTAACATAGGGTTGTCTATTCATGATGAAAATTCGAATATGGATAATGTGACAGACTATAATATGGAGCAACACAATTCATATTTAGAGGTAACATGATAGCCAACCCAAACTACTTCTTTGTATTTTATTTTCAGGCGACACCCAGATTCGAACTGGGGATAAAGGATTTGCAGTCCTCTGCCTTACCACTTGGCCATGTCGCCTCCACTGTATCGTAATTGAACCTTTTTGATCTTCGACCTGGGATTGTAATAAATATAATAAATATAAGTTAATGTATTATAAGAATGATTAATGGTTCAATCAAGTGTTTGTTTCTCTCCCCTCTCAAACGGAATGAACGGTATTCCTTCCTTTACTTATTAAGTTAATTTAAGTTAAGAATCTGTATTTTTTTTTTTCTGACTCTCACATAACATAATTAGTTCGAAATTAGAAGAAAATCTATCGATTTGCTACCTACCACTATATTGGTACAAATTTCTTTATCAATATGGAGTTTTTTGTATTTCCATCTTGACAGAAAAGGGAAAAGAGGGAAATAGGGAAAAGAAGAGGAAAGAGAAGAAAGAGAAGATTCAACATGGTATTAGAAAAGAATGGGGAAATTTTTGTACTGCCTAATTTTGGGAAAATACAATTGGAAGCATTTTATCGTTTTGTTGATCAGGGATTAATGGAAGAACCGAATAATTTTCCCTGTATCGAAGATACAGATGAAGAGATTGAATTTCGATTATTTGGTGAACAATATTACTTAATAGAACCATTGATCGGAGAAAAAGATGCCGTATGTGGGTCCATTACGTATTCACCCAAATCATATGTACCAGCACAATCGACTCAAAAGGGAAGAGGGAGAATAAAAAGACAAACTGTATACATTGGGAATATTCCTTTAATGAGCTCCCAAGGTACTTTTGTAGTGAATGGAACTGCTAGAGTTGCAATCAATCAAATTTTACGAAGTCCTGGTATTTACCTTAATCTGGAACGGGATCCAAATGGGAACCCTATATATACGGGCACAATAATCTCAAATCGTGGAGGAAGATTCAAATTAGAACCTGATATGAAGAACAGAATATGGGTTCGTATAAATAGGAAACAGAGAATATCCATTTGACTTTTATTATTAGCTATGGGTTTGGATACAAAAGAAATTTTAGAAAATGTTTGTTATCCCGATGTCTCGAGTGACGCTTTTCGGAAAACAAAGGCAAAACATATTCAATCGAGAGAATATGCCATATCGGAACTTTACAAACTATTATATGGTACAGATGAATATTTGAAATTCCCCGATATATCTGAAGAATCACAAGAAAGATTCTCTCAACCAAAATTTGAACCAGGGAAGATTGGTCGAATAAATTTGAACAAGAAACTTAACCTTGATGTACCTAAAAATGAGATTTTTTCATTACCAAAAGATATGTTAGCTGTTATAGATTATTCGATCAAAGTTCGGATTGGAGTAGGAACCCTCGATGATATGGATCACTTAAAGAATAAACATATTTGTTCCGTAGCAGATTCATCAAAAGATCAATCAAGATTGGCATCAGAACGTTCGGAGGATTCAGTGCGGGGAAGAATGAATAGGGCAACCCAGCATAAACGTGTACCAACTTTTGGAAGTCCAGTAACTTCAAGTTTATTATTAACAACTTTCAAAGAATTTTTTGGTTCACACCCCTTATCTCAATCTCTAGACCAAACTAATCCATTAACACAAATAGTTCATAGGCGGAGATTAAGTTATTTGGGCCCTGGAGGATCAATAAGGCGAACCGCTAGTTTCCAAGTACGAGATACTCATCCTAGTCATTATGGGCGTGTTTGTCCCATCGAAACATCCGAAGGAATGAACGCTGGACCCATTTCATCATTGGCTCTTCATGCAAGCGTTGATCCTTGGGGATTCTTCGGAAGTCCCTTCTATAAGATCTCCGAGATATTATCCGAGGAGGGGGATACTGCAACTCATGTATCAGCAGAGGAAGATGAATACTATCGAATAACTACAGGAACTTGTTTATCGGTATCTCAGGAGGATAAAGAGGAACAAGTTACTGCAGCTCGATATCGACAAGAAATTGTGACTATTGCATGGAATCAAATACATCTTCGAAGTATTTCGCCTCTACAACATTTTCCCGTTGGAGCTCCTCCTATTCCTCCTCTTGAAAACAATGATGCAAATCGTGCTTCAATGGGTTCTAATATGCAACGTCAAGCAGTTCCACTTTCAAAACCCGAAAAATGTATCGTAGGAACAGGATTGGAAGGTCAAGTAGCCCCAGATTCGGGGACTGTGGTTGTAGCTGCGCAGGGGGGAAAAATTGATTATATTGATGGTGAAAAAATAACTTTGTTAGTTGACGATGGAAATACAATAGATACCAAATTAGTTATATATCAACGTTCTAATAACGATACTCGTATGCATCAAAAACCTCGGGTTAATCAAGGTGAATATCTAGAAAGAGGGCAAATTTTGGCGGACGGGGGAGCTACGGTAGGGGGAGAACTAGCTCCAGGGAAAAATATATTAATAGCATATATGCCATGGGAAGGATACAATTTTGAGGACTCAGTACTTATCAGCGAACGTCTAATACATGAAGATATTTTTACGTCTATTCATATTGGGAAATATGAAATTGGGGCTCATGTAACACCTGAAGGAACTGCTGAAGAAATTACCAGAAAAATACCCCATTTAGATGATTATTTTCTTCGTCATTTAGATAAGAGTGGCCTTGTATTACCGGGATCTTGGGTAGAAACGGGAGATGTTTTAGTAGGTAAATTAACACCTCGAGATTCGGAGGAATCGCTGAAGGCTCCGGAAGGTAACTCATTACAAGCCATATTTGGTATTGATACAACTACTACGAGAGAAACTTGTCTTAAAGTACCCCCAGGTGGAAGAGGTCAAGTTATTGATGTGAGATGGATTTATCCAGAGGATACTTCTAGGTATACAAAGGTTGTTCATGTATATGTCCTGCAAGAACGCAAAATACGAGTAGGTGATAAAGTTGCTGGAAGACATGGTAATAAGGGTATAATTTCAAAGATTTTACCTAGACAAGATATGCCTTATTTGCAAAATGGAACACCAATTGATATGATATTAAGCCCCTTAGGGGTGCCCTCACGGATGAATGTGGGACAAATCTTTGAATGTGTGCTTGGTATAGCAGGAGACTTTTTGAGGAGACATTATAGAGTAATGCCTTTCGATGAAAGATACGAACGGGAAGCTCCGAGAAAGCTAGTATTTCCTGAACCTCATGAGGCTAGTAGGCAAACAGCTAATCCATGGTCATTTGAACTCGATAATCCCGGGAAAAGCCGATTGATTGATGGAAGAACGGGAGATATTTTTGAACAACCTGTTACGATAGGAAAAGCTTATATGCCAAAATTGATTCATCAAGTTGATGATAAAATCCATGCACGATCTAGTGGACCTTATTCACGTGTTACACAACAACCACTTAGGGGGAGATCCAAACGGGGGGGGCAACGGGTAGGAGAGATGGAAGTTTGGGCTCCAGAAGGTTTCGGTGTTTCCCATATTCCACAAGAAATGCTTACTATTAAATCTGATCATGCTGAAACCCGTCAGAAAGTAGTTAGTACTATAGTAGCTGGAGAACCGATATATGAACCTGAAGTAATTACTCCAGAATCTTTTCGATTGCTCGTTCGAGAACCACGATGTTTAGCCCCAGATTCGGATCCAGTTATTATAGAAAAAGATTTAATAATAGATTATAAAGAAGTTTAGTGCAAATCAATCGGAACTTTAATCTTATGATTTACCAAAATCATCAATATCTTCGAATTGGATTAGCTTCTCCCGAACAAATTCGTGCCTGGACTGAAAGAATCTTACCTACCGGAGAGATAGTTGGACGGGTAACTCAACCCAGCACTTTCTATTATGGCAGCGATAGACCAGAAAAAGATGGAATATTTTGTGAGAGAATATTTGGGCCTATTTAAAGTGGAGTTTGCGCCCGTGGAAAGTATCAATGGAGTGAAGAAAATGAAGAAGACTCAAGTTTCTGTAAGGAATGCGGAGTTGAATCTACTGAATCTCGAGTTCGAAGATATCGAATGGGATACATCGAATCAGCATGTGCGGTAACTCATGTATGGTATTCAAAAAAGCTTCCTAGTCATATTGCGAATATCCTATCCAAACCTCTTAGGGAATTGGAAAGCCTAGCATACTGCGATGTGTGACTCGATCATAGTTTTTGATTATACGGATTGGAATAGAAACCGTCATCCCATCTAATTCCAATTTCATAGGGATGCCTTTAACTCCGACATGTCATGTCCTTTGAGGAGTGGCACGAAGCTCGAGATGAAATTATAAGCAATGAGATAAAAGGAGGATTTATCTAGGGTTCATACAATATGTGTACATATCACATTATGTATAATGTTATTTGTTAATCAGACTTCGTAAGAAACCCCATTCTTTTTCTTAAATAGAATCCGGGAATCCTTCGATATTAGAATATTTTGAATGAGCTTATGTAATAAGTAAGCTTTTATAGGTATGGCTATAGAAGTCTATCCACCGCATACGTGCTTCAAATAGCATTATGACCATCGGAGTAGAGCGAGAACCCAAAGGATCGAAGGAATCGGAATATGAACGAAGGAAATCCTTACGAATTTCAATTTCATTGGAAGGTATCTCTGTAAGAAGGTATATCATTCGAAGGGAATAAGACTACTCAAGAATAAAGAATATAAATTAATTTTTCTGTAATGGAAAGAACATAAATTAGTTTACTTTAGGTATAATTTGAGTAACGAGTAGCTGTTTTTCCTCGCTAAGCAACAGAATCTCAAAATTATTCGATACGAAATAAGAATAAAAGATTCTCGTGTTTTAATAATAGCTGCTTGAGCCGGATGAGGGGAAACTCTCGCGTCCGATTCTGCGGGGGGGAACTAGATAATATAATAACCTATCCCAATCTTTTTTTTGCCAAGCCTATAACTAACAAACCTACTTCATTTGGATTAAAACGAGGTTTATTTTAATATGATGATAATGATTATGAAATTCGGAACGAAAGTATTCCTTGCTTTTTCCATTGTCCAGACTTCAACGAATTTATGGGTAGAGAAATAGCTACTGGGGGAGATGTTACAAAAAAACTATTAGCTAGTCTAAAACCGAAAGTTGTTTTGGATCGCGCATATGAAAAATGGGAAGAATTTTTGGTGAACGGTGAACCCACAGAAGATAAATGGGAAAACCGGAAAATTCAAAGAAGGAAAGATTTTTCGGTTAGACATATGAAATTGATCAAATACTTTATTCGAACAAAAACAAATCCGGAGTGGATGGTTTTGTCACTATTACCAGTTCTTCCCCCTGAATTAAGACCTATGGTTCAATTAGGCGAAGGTAAAATAATTAGTTCGGATATAAATGAACTTTATCGAAGAATTATTTTTCGAAATAATTCTCTCAGTTGTCTTTCAGAAATAAGAATATTTGCACCGGAAGGAGTACTTGTTTGTCAAAAAAAATTGGTTCAGAAAGCTGTAGACGCACTTATTGATAATAGCATCGGCGGAGAACCCATGACGGATACTAATGATAGGCCTTTGAAATCCTTTTCAGATGTAATTCAAGGCAAGGAAGGAAGATTTCGGGAGAATTTACTTGGAAAACGAGTTGATTATTCAGGTCGTTCTGTTATCGTGGTAGGTCCCTCTCTTTCATTACACCAATGCGGATTACCTCGAGAGATAGCCATAGAGCTTTTTCAACCTTTCGTAATTCGCAATTTAATTGGACGAAATCTTGTTCCCAACATTAAAGCCGCTAAACTCCTGATTCAGAATAAAATGCCTCTTATTTGGAAAATACTTCAAGAGGTTATGCAGGGACATCCCGTATTGTTGAACCGAGCACCTACATTACACAGACTAGGCATACAAGCATTCGAACCCATTTTAGCAGACGGACGTGCTATTCGTTTAAATCCATTAGTTTGCGCAGGGTTCAATGCAGACTTTGATGGAGATCAAATGGCTGTCCATGTACCTTTATCCTTGGAGGCCCAAGCAGAAGCTCGTCTACTTATGCTTTCTCACGCGAATCTCTTGTCTCCAGCTACAGGAGATCCCGTTTCTGTACCGAACCAAGATATGCTTCTTGGACTTTATACATTAACAATTGAAAGTAATCAAGGTATTTATGGAAATAGATATAACCCATTTCCATATAGGAATGGACTCTCTCAAAGTCAAAGAATACCTTATTTTTATAGTTACAATGATGTGCTCAGAGCAGAATCGCAGAGAGAAATGAACTTATACAGTCCTTTGTGGCTCCGATGGCCAGTAGATGATGATCTACGCATAATGAATTCCGTGAATCAGGAAGAGCCTATTGAGGCTCAGTATGAGCCTTTGGGTACTTCCCATCAGATCTACGAGCATTTCCAGGTTAGGGGGGATGGAGAAGAGAGCACACTTAGTATATACATTTGTACAACCGCTGGTCGTATTATTCCGAATCAAGAAATAGAGTCAGCTCTACAAGGCATCTCCAAAGATTCTTCAATTCGGAATGGAGCACCGCCAGCTGTGACGATATAATTATAATCACCTGTTAAAACAAGACTTGTTTGTACAAACAAACATTAAAATTGAGGAAACCTTTCGGTAAAAGGCTGGAATTCATTGGCGGTGAATCCTATTTATGGGAGTGGGGATATGGCAGAATCAGATAAATTGCTCCTCTATAATAAAGTGATGGATAGAACTGCCATAAAACAATTTATTAGCAGGTTAATAATTCATTTCGGAATGGTGTATACGGCGCATATCCCAGATCAACCTAAGACTTTGGGTTTTTAATAGGCTACTTACAAAGCCGTCTCATTAGGCATTGACGATCCTTCAACAACACCTTCCAAAGGATGGTTTATACGGGATGCGGAGCGACAAGGTTCTTACGAAGAGGAACATCATCGTTATGGAAATGTGCATGCGGTAGAAAGATTACGTCAATTGATTGATACACGGTATACTACGAGTGAATATATGAAACAGGAAATGACTCCTAATTTTAAGATAACCGATCCTTCAAATCCAGTACATATGATGTCCTTCCCGGGAGCCCGAGGAAATATATCCCAAATTCACCAATTATTAGGTATGAGAGGATCAATGTCGGATCCTAAAGGACAAATTATTGATTTACCCATTCAAAGTAATTCTCGCGAAGGACCATCTCTAACAGAATACATAATTTCTTGTTATGGTGCTCGTAAAGGAGTTGTGGATATTGCCATACGAACGGCAGATGCCGGATACCTTACACGTAGACTTGTTGAAGTAGTTCAACACATTGTTGTACGTAGAATAGATTGCGGCACTATTGAAGGTATCCTCATAAGTCCCATTCGGGATGAGCAAAGGAATATACGAATGATTGCTGAATCAAGACTGATTGGTCGTGTATTAGCAGATAATGTATACGTAGATGCAAGATGCATTGCTACACGTGATCAAGATATTGGGGCTGAGCTTGCCAATCAATTAATGTTTCAAACACAACCAATATCTATACGATCCCCTTTGACTTGTAAAAGCATGTTTTGGATCTGTAAACTATGCTATGGTTGGAGTCTTACTCATGGTAATCCGGTAGAATCAGGAGAAGCAGTGGGTATTATTGCAGGTCAGTCTATTGGGGAACCAGGGACTCAATTAACCTTAAGAACTTTTCATACTGGTGGGATATTCACGGGTGGTATTGCATAACATATACGAACTCCTTTTACTGGAATTATTAAATCCAATACCGATTCGGTTTATCCCACACGTACACGTCATGGGCATCCTGCTTGGATATGTGACAATGATTTATCCATTACCATTGGGAATAAGTATGAGGTACGTAATTCAACAATTCCACCGCAAAGTTTGATCTTGGTTCAGAACAATCAACATGTAGAATCAAAACAAGTTATTGCGGAGGTTCATGTTACAACATCCACTTCAAAAGAAAGAATTAAAAAATCTATTTATTCCAGCTTGGATGGGGAGATGCACTGGGGTGCGAAGGTGCGTCACAACCCTGAGCATGTACATAGTAACATCCATTTCATAACTAAGACAAGTTATGTACGGGTATTATCGGGAAGATTTCATAGTATCGGTGGCATACGATTCTTCTACCGGGATGAAGATCAAATTGATGTTCAATTTCCTTTGACCGAGGAAAATAAACCACTTCTTGATTCTCATTCGAAAAAAGATCAGATAAATCCTGAATCATTCAATTTTTTTTCGAGAAGAAACAAAAAAACCTTTAATCATTCAGAGTTTGATCATAGCATATCCAATAATAGGGATTGGAATTCTATATATTCCATTTTTATTTTGCATGGTTATAAAGTAACACAAAAACATAAAAAGGGTAGAGTTTTTTTCTTACCGGAACGAGATAGAAACAGATACAATGAACAAATCCCGGATTTTGAATTTGTCCCTAAAATATCTAAAAATGGTGTTTTACAAAATGATGATATTTTGGCCATTTCAAATGATCCTAGATACATAACCAAGGATTGGGGGATTATCAAGTATGGTACCATAAAAATTGATTCGATTGGCAAAAAAAACGAGATTATTGGGAATAGAAAAACGAAAATATTTATGACAAGACATGAGATAATCGGAGGTGGTAACTTTTTTTCAATCCCGGAAGAAGTACATATTGTACATGAACCTTTTTCTCCCATCTTAGTAGAGGATAATAGTATTATTCAGGCAGGTGCAAAAATAACTTCGGATATTCATAGCCGAGTGAGCGGATCAGTTCGAATACGAAGGATAACAGACAATAAATTCGAAATAAGAATATTACCTGGTTGTATTCTTCATCCAGGGAAAGCAAGAGAAATATCCGAACAAAGGGACGCTTTAATACAACCGGGGAAAAGAATTTTCGGTAAATTCAGATCCAGGAATTGGGCTTATCTCCAGTGGATCATACCTCGTACAGATAAAACTTTTGCTTTACTCAGACCCGCAATGGAATATGAAATACCTGACAAATTAGCAACAACATTCTCTCATCGGGAATTACTGGGGGAACAAGGAACTCTAAGAGTGAAAGCTGTTCAATATCTTCTCTATGAGGATGGTAAAGAAGTTCGAATCAATGACACGGGTATCCAATTAGTTCAAACTTGTTTAGTCTTGGATCGAGAAAAGGGATCTTCTATGAGAGTAGAAAGGGCTTATACTTCGTTCATTGAGATAGGAACGAATAAAACTTTCCAATTTCAATATTTTCTTCAACTTAGTTTGATAAAATATTCTTTAGATACTGGGAATAATGACAATGACAATAATAATAATAACGATAATGATGATAATAATAACACAGCAGATTCCATATATATTTTGGGTAACAAAGTTCATTACACCAGTCATTCTTCCAATAGGGGAAGCCAATCATTTAGTAAACATAAAGGTATTATTCGTATTCTACCCGATAGAGATCAAGAAAACACATCTTTTCTTATCTTGTCCTCGGACGATTCTCTCTCCCTCACTCTTTCATTTACTGGTCCAAAATATTATGATACGGTAGAAAAAAACGATATAAAATTTGATTCAGATGTCAATGCTTCTCCGACAGAATTTTTGAAGGATTCCTTAATATTCCCAAGTGAAAGTAATAAAAGCACACAATTCGATTTAAAAGGAATTACTGCAGATTTTATTTCATCGATCCAAGAGGATTTACAAGAAAATCTTACGCAAGTAACTCCGTTAGAGAAGTTAGGTATTTTAGGTAATTTACATAGTATCGCTAATCCTCTGTCTTCCCTCTGTTGGTTAACCCATGGTAGAGTTCCATCCAATAAATATTCCATTATTGAAAATTTAAAAAATACTTCCGAAGTGCCTAAATGGTATTTTTCAGATGAAAATAGAAGAAATTCTCATTTGATTTTTTGCAAAAATATTATTTTTTATTTACTAAATTGGTGTTTCTCGTTATTCTGTCCATACAAAAAAACATTCCGATTGGTTAGTCTTGGACAATTGATATGTGAGGGTGTATCTACATCCGAATATGGACCACTTTTCCGATCTTGTCAAATAATAGCCATTCATATAGAATTTGTAGTAATTAGATTAGCTAAGCCATACTTAGCTAATGTAGGAGCGACTGTTCATAATAGTTGTGGAGACATTGTTAAAGAAGGAGATGCATCAATAACATCAATATATGAAAGATTAAGATTTGAAAATATTATTCTTCAAGGTCTTCCTAAGATCGAGCAACTTTTAGAATCCCGCCCTAATACTTCGGTATCAATGGATTTCAAAGACAGTTTTGAAGATCGGAACAATGATGTGACATGGATCTTCGGATACCCTTGGAGTTTCTTTCTCAGCGCTAGAGTAAGTTTAGAACAAAGTCGAATCGATTCGGTTGATCAAATTCAGAAGGGTTATCGATCCCAAGGAGTGAAAATATCCGATAAGCATTTGGAAATTATTGTGCGCCAAATGACATCGAAAATAGTTACTTTAGAAGATGGAATAGCTAATGTTTCTTCACCCGGAGAACCAATAGAAGTTTCACGGGCGCAAAGGATGAATCGTGCTTTGGAAGAAGAGATTCCTTATAAACCTATATTACTGGGAATAACGAAAGCATCTATTAATACTAAGAGTTTCCTTTCAGAAGTGAGTTTCCAAGAGACTACCAGAATATTAGCTAGAGCTGCTATCCGGGGTAAAATCGATCGGTTGAAAGGCTTAAAAGAGAATGTCATTCCTGGTGGAATAGTTCCTGCTGGTACTGGGTGCAGAGAAGCAATTTGGCAAGTAACTCCGGAGAAAAAAGGGGGGATTTTTTTGGGAACAAAGAATAATAAACTATTCATTAATGAGATTAAACACATTTTATTTTATGGAGAAAAAGAATTCCCTATTTCTTCCAGTAAAAAAACTATTCATGAAGTGTTAAGAACATTAGTATCCGAAGCGGATTTCGATAAATAACTTTAATGCAAAGTTTGTTTTAGTAGGAAAAGAATTAGATAAAATTAAAGAAATTTTTCTTATTTATGAGACGAGTGTTATTTCCATATACTATTATTCGAGAACCATTGGGTTGTTAATAACCGAACGGGACAAAGAAATAACTCCTTATGTAACAAATTATAAAATCTCTACATCTTATTATTTATGAGAATATAACCCTAAATTGTTGAGAGATTCAGTTTATTGGTAAATTTAGACCATATTATGTTATGTATGGTCCCTGGGCTATATTATAATCTCTGGGATTCTACTCGAGATGGGGGGGGGGGGAAGAAAGGGAAACGGAACCAAAATCTTGGAATATTTCAAAGAAATAAATTATAAAAACAGGAGTTCATTTCAGTCATCAAGTTTATAAGTAGAATCCTAGGGTAGGGAGACAGACACTTCATATCCCCACGGAAAGGGTATTCATATTACAAATCCTACTTAAAACACACGCCTTTCATAAGGCATAAGAAGCCTGTGATTCAGTGGCTAATGCAACAAGTAAAAGAAAAAAATTTTCAATAGTTGATACAAAATATAAAGCAACTGATGCTTTTAAATCAGCTGCTATGCTACAAAGGCGCACATTATTTAAATAAAAAGAGCTCGGTGGTATGTCAACTAATTTAATTGGTCTGCTACGGAAACACGTCCGCTCTCAAGAATCAAAAGATTTAGGGGACAGGAGGATCTGATGAATCTCCAAAGGAAGAAGCAGCCATTACGAAAATACGATTGGCTCAACCAATATCCAGGTGTAATTAAATATGTGACAGGTTTATCCGACGTTGTAACAACTGTTGATTAACGGAAAGATTCTACTGTTATTCAAGAATGTATAATTTTAAGTATTCCAACCATTTGCTTAGTAGATATACTACGGATTGCGATCCGGATCTTATTACGGATATCCCAATTCCAGCCAATAATAATTCTAGATCTTCAATTGGATGGATCTCAAATAAATTTACGTCAGCGATTCGCGAAGGTCGTGATTTCCAAGAACCCGGGAATTCTTGAGTTAATCACTACTTTCGGACCTGAAAATATATGATATATTTATATAAATATCTTTTAGTTTTCTTAATATATTTTATTCGAAAAAGATATTTATATATAGATAATATAGATAAAGTGGTCGAAAATTCAAAAGTAAGATATTAAAAAAAAAAAAAAAGAAGAAAAAACAATAGAATAATTTCTTCTTTTTATAGTTAATCTTTAGGAGGAGCAATACGCATATTGCACCATCTCTATCTTCCATTACCACGTTCCATAATTTGTACGAAATATCCGGTGTGGAAGTAGGTCAACACTTCTATTGGCAAATAGGTAGTTTCCAGGTTCATGGACAAGTACTTATAACCTCTTGGGTTGTAATTACTATTTTATTAAGTTTAGCCATTCTAGCTACTGGAGATCTATAAACCGTTCCGCCGGATGGTCAAAATCTCGTCGAATATGTTCTAGAATTTATTCGGGACTTGGCTAGAACTCAAATTGGAGAAGAGGAATATCGTCCATGGGTCCCCTTTATTGGGACCATGTTCTTATTTATTTTTGTCTCCAACTGGTCAGGTGCTCTTCTCCCTTGGAAAATCTTTGAGTTACCCCATGGAGAGTTAGCTGCACCTACGAATGATATTAATACTACTGTTGCTTTGGCTTTACTTACATCGGTAGCATATTTTTATGCAGGTCTTCACAAAAAAGGTTTAAGTTATTTTGGTAAATATATTCAGCCAACCGCAATACTTTTACCGATCAATATCTTAGAAGACTTTACTAAACCTTTATCACTTAGCTTTCGACTTTTTGGTAATATATTAGCCGATGAATTGGTGGTTGCTGTTCTTATTTCTTTAGTACCTCTGGTAGTTCCCATACCTATGATGTTTCTAGGATTATTCACAAGTGCTATTCAAGCTTTGATTTTTGCGACTCTAGCCGCAGCTTATATAGGAGAATCCATGGAAGGTCATCATTAGCCATTGAATAGAATAGAATAGGCTTTTCGATTGGATAGATGGACACACGATTCTTATTCATCTGTATGGAATATAGACGTAGTCTCTATGTCGAGGTTGAAGTGAAATTTTTATTGGTGTAGATAGTTTTTGGAAAATCAATCACTTTGCTAGATCTAATTTCTTGAAAAAAGATTAATATCTTCCCGTAAGAGAAATATATTTTTATATATTGATTTTTTTCGATTCTAATATAAATTGATTTTCTCAGGTATAATAGAAATAATATGAACGATCATGAAACTTTTTTTCCATATCAGTCAAATTAAATTAGTAAAATCTCTCAATAAAATAAAAGGTTATATGAAAATAACTGAACAAATTGAAAATTGAACTTAGTTTATTAGAATATTCACCTCTTAATTTAATTGTTCCTCGGTCACAACATAATAGAATAGGTGAAAAAATCAGACTTATTATACATTATGGATGTAATTCGATTTACATAATTCATGTAATATAAAATGATTAGGTTAGGAAATCGAGATAGAATTGCTATTTGGTCAAATCCATTCTGCCTTTCCTCAATATCTGAGTAATATTGAAATATGTAAAAAATAATGAATATTTAATCTATTGGATAGACGTAGAGAAGAATGAAAAAGAATATTCTTTTTTATCTTCATATTCTTTATCATCTTTAGCGACACCATCACTTTAATGAGAAACATCTTGAGTTATTAACTATTTTTATGAAAGATTTTATAATGAGTAAAAGTAGTTAGCAATAGAGGATAGGTTTTCATTAACCATTCCCCAACCTTAGTTGGAGGAGATCGATTACCATATGAACCCCCTGATTTCTGCTGCTTCCGTTATTGCTGCTGGATTAGCTGTAGGTCTCGCTTCTATTGGACCCGGTGTTGGTCAAGGCACCGCTGCGGGTCAAGCTGTAGAAGGTATTGCGAGACAACCAGAAGCTGAAGGTAAAATTCGAGGTACCTTGTTGCTAAGCTTAGCTTTCATGGAAGCTTTAACTATCTATGGACTAGTTGTAGCTCTAGCACTTCTATTTGCAAATCCTTTCGTTTGATCTGAGGAAAGAAGCTAAGCTCCTTACCTCTTGTTACTAATAATTAATCCCCTTCCCTCTCTATTTAATTTATTCGTCTGTTCAGCCGATTCTCTATAGAGGGGGGGGCTAATAATGAATAAGTAACAAAATCTCTCTCTCTCCTATCCTTTGGTTGAAAAAACCTGACTTTTGTAGCAGAGAGTAGAGCAAGGTATTTATACGACCCTATTTTAGAAATAGGTGAAACTTCAGACTGAGAAATCTCTCATAATTTCTATTTCAAACTATGTATGATGTTCAGTAGGGTCGAGTGGAAAAAACTTTGTAAAACTTGGATAACCTATGACGGGAGAAGAGTATAAAAAATATGATGATTGATCCTGTTATTTTCCCGAGTTACTGGCCTCCTGCCGCGAGTCTCGGCTTAAATACCAACCTTTTAGAAACAAATTTGATTAATTTAGGTGTAGTAATTGGTCTACTAGTTTACTTCGGAAAGGGAGTGTGTGCGGGTTGAATATTTGGATGAAATAGCTGAATCCACTCAGCTGCACTTCGGAGAAAGGGAAGGTGCATAACCCCAACGAATTACTTCTGAGTCAAGAATTCAGAAGAACTATAGCATTTCGTAAAATCAGTGAACAATTTATTTTTTATTAACTGATAAGGGAATCTTGTAAAATGGTCAAAGCTGAATTGCTTGAAGTCTAAGTACAACACAGGGTATTCTTTCCCCACCGTGTTCATAGGGACGTATAGAAAAAAAAACATGGTTGGAGATTCATCTGATGTATAACACTCATATCAAAATGATTCTAAAATTCATTTTACTAGATGAATTGTCATAATCTCCTATGAATATGAATGACCAATTTTGGTTTTTCGGTACTAAATTGACAACCTACATACATTAATAATTATTCAGAAAAAACAATCTTACTGACGATTTGATCATAAGAGAGCCAGTCTTCTATAATCTCCAAGTTTGAAGAATTTCTAGTTCTACAAAAAAAATGGGATATGAATGAAAAGGGTAGGCTCAGTTAGAAAATGGATTTATATATTCTATTCATGGGAGACTGAGCAAGAGAGCCGGATGAATTGAAAGATTCGTGTTCGGTTCGGGAAGAGATTGTTAATCCGTAAAATCGATAGATAATCTACTTTCATTAAGTAATTTATTGGATAATCGTAAACAGACCATCTTGAATATCATTCGCGATGCAGAAGAACGATATAAAGAGGCTATTGATAAGCTTAAACAAGCTCAGAACCGTTTACAACAGGCAGAAACAAAAGCAGACGAGATTCGCATAAATGGACTATCTCGAATGGAAAGAGAGAAACAAGATCTAATAAATTCCGCTGGTGAAGATTTAAAACGATTAGAAGATTCTAAAAATGCTACTATTCGTTTCGAAGAACAAGGAGCAATTGAACAAGTTCGCCAACAAGTTTCCCGACTTGCATTAGAAAGAGCTCTCAAAGCTTTAAACATTCGTTTGAATAGCGAATTGCACTCACGCATGATTGATCATCATATTGGCCTATCGATGGGGACCCTGGGAAAAAATAACTGATTAGCCTTTTCTTTTCTTATAGGTTCTATTTTTCAGGAATCATTAACGAACACTAATGGTAAACATTCGACCCGACGAGATTAGCAGCATTATTCTCAAACAAATCGAGCAATATAACCAAGAAGTAAAGGTTATGAATATCGGTACCGTACTCCAAGTAGGGGATGGAATTGCCCGTGCTTATGGTCTTGACGAAGTAATGGCAGGGGAATTGGTGGAATTTGAGGATGGTACAGCAGGAATTGCTTTAAATTTGGAATCAGACAACGTTGGAGTTGTATTGATGGGTGATGGATTGGCTATACAAGAAGGCAGTTCTGTAAAAGCGACAGGTAAAATCGCTCAGATACCAGTAAGTGACGCTTATTTGGGTCGCGTCGTAAACGCTTTAGCTCAACCTATTGATGGCAAAGGTCAAATTCCAGCTTCTGAATTTAGACTAATTGAATCTCCCGCTCCGGGCATTATTTCGAGACGTTCCGTGTATGAACCCATGCAAACAGGTCTTATTGCTATTGACTCTATGATTCCCATTGGACGCGGTCAACGAGAATTAATTATTGGGGACAGACAGACTGGTAAAACAGCAGTAGCTACAGATACTATTTTGAATCAGAAAGGTCAAAATGTAATATGTGTCTATGTAGCTATCGGTCAAAAAGCCTCTTCTGTGGCTCAGGTAGTTAATAACTTTGAGGAACGGGGAGCAATGGAATATACTATTGTGGTAGCAGAAACTGCGAATTCTCCTGCTACATTGCAATATCTTGCCCCTTACGCGGGAGCAGCTTTAGCAGAATACTTTATGTATCGTAAACAACATACTCTAATCATTTACGATGATCTTTCTAAGCAAGCACAAGCTTATCGACAGATGTCCCTTTTATTAAGAAGACCACCCGGTCGAGAAGCTTATCCAGGAGACGTTTTCTATTTGCATTCCCGTCTTTTGGAAAGAGCAGCTAAATTAAGTTCTCAACTAGGCGAGGGAAGTATGACTGCTCTGCCTATAGTCGAAACCCAAGCCGGAGATGTTTCGGCTTATATTCCTACTAATGTGATTTCCATTACCGACGGACAAATATTTTTATCAGCTGATTTGTTTAATGCCGGAATTCGACCCGCAATTGATGTGGGTATTTCTGTATCTAGAGTAGGATCCGCAGCTCAAATTAAAGCTATGAAACAAGTAGCTGGAAAATTAAAATTGGAATTGGCTCAATTTGCAGAGCTAGAAGCTTTTGCACAATTTGCTTCTGACCTTGATAAAGCTACTCAAAATCAATTAGCTAGAGGTCAACGATTGCGTGAGTTGCTCAAACAATCTCAAGCAGCTCCCTTGGCGGTGGAGGAACAAGTAGCTACTATTTACGCTGGAGTCAACGGATATTTAGATATACTGGAAACCGGACAAGTTAAAAGATTTCTTGTTCAGTTACGTGAGTATTTAATAACTAATAAACCTCAGTTTGCGGAAATCATACGTTCTACTAAGGTGTTCACGGAACAAGCGGAAATCCTTCTGAAGGAAGCCATTAAGGAACATACTGAATTTTTCTTACTTCAGGAACAAAAATAAATATATGATTATTTGATGATACGAGGGGAGCTAGGAAAAAGCTCTTTTCCGGCTCTCCCCGTTCACACGGGGAGAAAAAAAGCACATTAAAAGGTTTTTATTAAGCATAAAATAGTTTTCTCCAAGAAGATATTACGTCCAATAGGATTTGAACCTATACCGGAAGTTTAGAAGACTTCTGTCCTATCCATTAGACGATGGACGCTTTTATTTCCCCTTTCTCACGGGGAAATAAAATCTGTTGTGAATGAAACAATTCACGGTATAGCTGTAAAAAAGATCTATTAGTAATAGGAAATTTTTTAAACTTATTGATCTTTCTTATTAAATAAAAAAATTTTTATTTCTTAAGTAAGCTCTTTCAGCGGGTAGCGGGAATCGAACCCGCATCATTAGCTTGGAAGGCTAAGGGTTATAGTCGACATTAAATTTAGATCAATTAATGTCTCTAATTCAGAACCGAACATGAAAGTCTCTCTTCATTCGGCTCCCTTATGGAGTGAAGTATAAAGTAAGAAAAGAGATTCTTTTCTTAAATTGAAAACCGAGTATTGGATGATAAATAAGATTTTTATCTAATCGATGGTATCGGGGAAGTTGCATCCATAACATCTATGTCAGTTTTTTCATTCTAAATGAAGAAATACTTTTTAGATGATCCTAAAAAAAAAAAAAATTTTTAAAATCTCAATAATTGATTAAATAGAATAATGAATTAAATGAGAAATTCTTTCTAGTTACTTCGTTCCTTGTTTCTATTGGCTCCAATCTTTAGGGGAATATTTTCCACCGAGCTTTAAACGGAAATGCTGATAGCTCTGGCAAACCAAAATTATCATTTTATAGCTATCCGGCTTGAATTTTCGAACAAAAAGAATTCAAGATTTAGTTGCGATGAAAAGAATACCTTTGATTTCTATCCATGGATTCTTGACGAATCAATCTCAGAAGATTGATTTAGCTTCAAAATCATTCCGCTTTGCTATTTTTCAATCCGAAAGAATCATTGATTATTATTTTCATGGGAATGATGCTCTTCCTATGGCATTCATAGGAAAGGATTTGAACCTTTGTAAGAATAGGGTTGTCAATTGGAACGTTGATCAATCAATTAATATAAAAGACCCTTCAACTATCCAATATAACTTTTGGTTTGAACGAATCGCACTTTTACCACTAAACTATACCCGCTATGATTTGATAGTAGCATAAATTTATATTATTTGTCCAATAATAAGTAAAAATATAAAGCCTTTCCTTATTGATGGAATAAAGTATTACTTTATCTTCAGACCCCATCCCCGGAAATCCAATACCTCGAACCGTTACTTTCACTTCCGGAGATGGCATATTGGGATTACAAATTGCCTTTGCGAGCTGCTAATAGAGCAATTACTAATGGACCCGATACGACTATCAGAGCCAGAACAGTAAGCTGTGCAATAACTTCCAAATTCATTCCTGTTTAACCTCTCTATTTCCAATTTGATTTCATAGAATCGATGAATTCTTCTTTTTTTTTATTTTTTCTATCAATGAAGAAAAAATAAATATATTTTTTCAAATGATATATTATCGTAAATAAATATATATGATCTATCTAATTTGAATTGGGAGGATCTATAGCCATAAAGAGCTAGTATTGGTACAATAATAGAAAACCTATGCATCCATTCGAATTTAAACCATGGATGTGGGTGAAAATTTGAACAAACCCGCGTGTGGTTCATATTACGAATATTCGGGGAGAAAATGAAGGGATGACATCAATCTCGGACAGTCAAATTATCTTAGTCCTTGTAAGTGCTTTAACAACAAGTTTTTTAGCTTTGAGACCGGGTAATGAATTGTATAATCGATAAGAACCGTTTGCCTTTACGATAACCTGGCCAGTTTTTGGCCAGGCCGATGGAATAATATATAGACTAATTTTGATGAAATGAATAATGCAAGTGTTTTTTGTCGAGAATGCCCATACTCATTCCTGTAACCATTATATTATAATAGCTATATATCCGGTAGAATATATTTTGGAGAATATAGACTTTGGCTCTAGCATCATGTTAAAGTAAGAATACTTCCCTGCTCGGGGAGATGGCCGAGTGGACTAAAGCGGCGGATTGCTAATCCGTTGTACGATCATTCGTACCGAGGGTTCGAATCCCTCTCTCCCCGTTTACTAACTAAATATTTATCTTATGAATCCATAGAATCTCTGTAATTATTCTTTACGTCCGGGATTACGTCCAGGATCATTTGATAGGAATCCGAAAACGGGAAGAGAAACAAGAAAAATGACCACTGTGTAAACGAGCAGCTTGAGAGTAAGCATGGCGTAATCTCCGGGATCATTGCGTTACTAGGAGTAAGATGGAGTAAATTATAAATCCCTATACCACCTTTATTCGAATAAAATCAATATAAAAAATTGTTTTTTATATTGATTATCATAGCCGATTGAATTGAGAAAAGAGGGATTTGAACCCCCGTCGACTCGGTTCCTCCGGTTAAAATGAGCCAGCCCCGGGATCGCCGCAATCGACCTTCTCCAAAAACCTTCTTTTTTTTCAAGGTAATTTTGGTAGTTCGATTGGAAGGGGTGAATAAGACAAGTAAGTTATTTGAAAGAAAGGGGAAAATCAATATGTAATATATATATATATATATATATATATATATATATATATATTACATATTTATATATATATTATCGGAAACTCACGGAGGCTTGCCAGACAAAGGCTAGGGGGAAAAGGAACAACGGTATGATCGGCATTATATCCACAATCGGATCGAAAATCGCATAAGCTTCGGGTGATTTAGCCAAAACGGTGCCACTTAAAAAAGTGGTGTTTCCTGGATAGGTATCAAACATAACTAACATTTTTTCTCCGAAAAAAAAAAAAAGAAAGATTATTACAGGGGTTCAGTACGGCACGAAAGGAACCAACCTCATAAATTCTTGATGAAAGTTTTTCAGTACATTCCACTGCGTACGCATGGGTTGGTTCCTCCGGGTCCAGTCCCATATTTGCACGATCTCCCTCCCAGTGAAATAGATGAAAGAAAAAGAAATCAATATTTTTTCTATTCCGTTCAATTTTATCAAGAATCCTTCTTTTATTCTATCCCATCCCTTTTTGTTTCCGCAATTAATCTATTTCTACTTAACAATCTATTTTATTTCATAGAAACGAATAAATCTTGGACTGAGATTTAGTCCGAATAGATAGATTGACAACAACCTTAATATCGGGATTGAATAGCATCGGATATATCTCCTATGGGGCGTGGCCAAGTGGTAAGGCACCGGGTTTTGGCCCTGGTACTCGGAGGTTCGAATCCTTCCGTCCCAGGTTTCTCCGATGAAATAAAAAAAAAAAAGAGTCCTCTTGGAAATGAACATTCCAATTTTCTACTATTTATTTGTAGTAGTATATTCTCTGAATCATCTTACGACAATAGTATAGGTATGGCAAGCAGAATCTCTGCGGAGTAGAATAGGGAAAATAGAAAAAGAATCTTCTTCATGAAATTAGCCTATTGGTTGTATGCCGGCCCTGCTCATATCGGAACTCTTCGAGTAGCCAGTTCCTTCGAAAATGTGCATGCTATTATGCATGCTCCTTTGGGAGATGATTACTTTAATGTAATGCGTTCCATGCTGGAAAGAGAGAGGGATTTTACTCCCGTAACTGCTAGCATAGTAGATCGTCATGTATTAACACGCGGATCCCAAGAGAAAGTTGTTGATAATATTATTCAGAAAGAGAAAGAAGAACGTCCTGATTTGATTATATTAACACCTACCTGTACTTCTAGTATCTTACAGGAAGATCTACAAAACTTTGTGGATAGAGCATCTATTACTTCTGATTCTGATGTAATTCCCGCGGATGTGAATCATTATCGAGTCAATGAACTTCAGGCAGCGGATAGAACTTTGGAACAAGTGGTTCGATATTATTTGGGTAAGGCTCGTAGACAAGGAAAATTGGATCGATCTATAACAGATATACCTTCCGCAAATATTATCGGTATTTCTACGCTGGGCTTCCACAATCAACACGATTGTCGCGAATTAAAACGTTTATTACAGGATCTAGGTATTGAAATTAATCAAGTAATTCCCGAAGGGGGATTTGTAGAAGATCTTCAAAATTTACCAAAGGCTTGGTTTAATTTTGTTCCTTATCGTGAAATAGGCTTAATGACAGCAATATATTTGGAGAAAGAATTTGGAATGCCTTACATATCTACAACTCCTATGGGAGTTATAGATACGGCTGAGTTTATCCGACAAATACAAGGGCGTGTTAATAAATGGACTCCTGCTTTTTCCAATAAAACAGTTGATTATGAACATTATATTGATCAACAAACCAGATTTGTTTCTCAAGCCGCTTGGTTCTCAAGATCCATCGATTGCCAAAATTTTGTAGGAAAAAAGGCAGTTGTTTTTGGTGATGCAACTCATGCTGCTTCAATGACTAAGATACTTGCTCGAGAGATGGGGATTCGTGTGTGTTGTACGGGTACCTATTGCAAACACGACGCGGAATGGTTTAACGAACAAGTTTGGGGTCTCTGTGATGAAGTACTTATTACAGATGATCATATTGAAGTAGGGGATATGATCGCTCGCGTAGAACCATCCGCCATATTTGGTACTCAGATGGAACGTCATATTGGTAAACGTCTTGATATTCCTTGTGGAGTTATTTCTCCACCAGTTCATATCCAAAATTTCCCATTGGGATATCGGCCTTTTTTAGGTTATGAGGGTACTAATCAAATAGCCGATTTAGTTTATAACTCATATACTTTGGGCATGGAAGACCATCTTTTAGATATTTTTGGTGGTCATGACACTAAAGAAGTTATTACTAAATCATTATCCGCAGAAACGGATTTGATTTGGAATTCCGAGAGTCAATTGGAATTAAGTAAAATTCCTGGCTTTGTTAGGGGCAAGATTAAAAGAAAGACTGAGAAGTTCGCAAGACAGAGTGGCATTACAAACATTACCGTCGAAGTAATGTATGCAGCTAAGGAAGCATTGAGTACTTGAAACATTACATTGGGAACCTTCTCTCTATCCTTCCCATCCACCTATAGTATAACATAAGACTAAAAACTTCATTTCATAAAAATATAATAGAATAAAAACTCATGTCATTTATTCCATATATTCCTACAACATATTCATTTACACCTTTATCTGAATCTCAAAGAAAGATTATGGTAAAATTTCGTTTAGAATAATATGGTAGAAAGCGACGTGTAACTTGAATATCATGATCGGTTTCGTGGAACATCTGCCATTCCCTATCCGAATTAAAGAACTCCTATCTCAACATACGTTTCCAAACAAAATCTTTCTTTTTTTTTAGCGAGGCTCGCGTAACAACGTAGAATCTTCTTTATAACCTACAAGTTAGGAGATATAATCTAAAGTTAACGTAGAGCAAAAAAGCTATTGAAACTTTGTCCAACTTTTTAAAAATTAAATTTACTAAATTAGTAAATAGATTCTTACTTATCAAACAAATAACTCAATTTTTTAATTTTCAATAAGTTGATCGAACAATGTAATAATTAATAATTGTTATGATTGATTACAGTAAATGAAAGAAATCGAAATTACTTTCATTTTTCCCCTCCCTCAATCGAAAAAATAGCCAAAGTGGGGCTTCCTACGATCATGAAGATCGGTCTAAGAACGAGAAAATCCTATTTGATTGTTTAAACGACTAGATTTAGATAAAGTTAAAGACGATTCAATAGAGTAGAGAGAACACACTAATTCCAAACGTGGAAAAAACATACCGTATGTATAGGGATAAATTCTGCCGAAGTGAAGTCATTATTGATTGATTGAGGGAAAAAACTTCGTATATAGGAAAGCTCAACCTGCATAGATTGTTGGATAGGGATACCCGCCTTAAAGCAAGGATATTTGAATAAATCAAAGCTAATTGAGATGGTTATGAGTTCAATGCTTGATCCCTTTTTCCAAATCCTATTATATGTTCATTTAGTAGAGTAGCCTTCGTTACAATAGGTTAGGTAAAGATTGCGTTTATGTTTAATACAACCTATTTTTCGTTTTACCAAAATAGATCTAAAATCAAGTTAATAATATCGAGAAATAGCTAAATGGAATAATGAGAAGCCAGATAGAAGATATGGGGGAGAGGAGAGCTTATCGTTCCGTCAAGTCATTTCTTCCCATTAAACGGGGGAGAAAGAACAAAAAATACTTTATCCATCTCCGCTTCGGGAGGTGGTCCGATCCGTCCCCTGTTGAACTCCCGGTCGACTAGCTTCCTTCTAACTAACCATCCTTCTGTTCCCTATCATTATAGATTCTTTTCCTTTCCACGAAATAAGAATAAAAATATAGAAAATCGTAAATCCTGAAGTAATTAAAAAAAAAAAAAAAGAAAAACATTAAAAAAAGAAAGCCTACATCAAGAATTTATTTATTCATTCTCTCAACTTGACTTACTCTGATTCATATTCTCAAGATTCATTTATTTCTTTTAATCCATTCTTCCAGTATAGTATACTCTATTATTTCATTCTCAGGGTTGCTAACCCAACGGTAGGGTAATCGGCTCCCAAAAGTTTTATAAGACTACGATTGATCGACCTAGCGGAAAAAAAAAGTCGTTTCATTACATAATTTTTCTCAAGCTTAATTTGATCAAAGTATCGTAATGGAAGGAAAAGATTCGGATTGCTTTGTGTTGTGAAAACAGATCCACTACTCAAGCGGAAAAAAGTTAATGGATAAAGCTAGATGGCTTGAATCATAGGTGGAACCAGAAGAATGAGCTCCCCCGTTTATTCAAAGATCCCATTTCATATTCTCTTTACTAATTGGAAGTTAGAAGTAATTTAGTAACCAATAGGAGAGAGAGGGGTTGTTCCTACAAGAAGGGTATTCTTATCAGAAATGAATCTTGAATACTCGGATAAATAAATAGATAAATAAATACAAATGTGTAAAAGAATAACCGGTGTGCTGACTAAATAAAGTGATTTATAAGTCAGGTAGGCGATCAGTTTGCAAAAATAGATCCATTTTTCGAAAAGATTAATGCTTTTTTACAAGGAATCAAATGAGTTTTAGATAAAAATTATTTGATAGAATTTTTTTTTTTATCTCTGAATAAATGAAAATAAATCTATCCGATCTTCACGTGGATCGCACTATGCATCATTTCTCATCCCAAGGAGTTACTCATATGAGAACCATAGCTTGGGTTTTATCTGAAATAAAGAAGCTACGAAGAAATAAAAAAAATATCTTGTGGCAGCAACGCTTTTTATATAAACTTCTCCTTCATGATGATATTTATGCAATTGCTTATAATTGTTTTTCAAATAAATCGAGTTTAAAACGAAAAGAGGATTCAGTTCCAAGCAACAATCATTTAAGTTTCATAATCATAGAGCGTCTAATTGGTAGAATACGTCAACAAGACCTTCCAGATACTATTTTATCTTTATCAAGGAAGCGTCTTGGAAGGAAGGGTGATAAAAAAAATCAATCTTTCGATTACTATATCAATTCTTCTTGCGGATCAATTCGAGAAGGTCCGACTATAGTTCTGCAAATCCATTTCTTGATGCAATTGCAACCCTTGCTAATGGAAACGAATGAATGGAATAGCTTTCGATCTATTCATTCCGTATTTCCTTTTATGGAGGATCATTTTTCGTATTCCTATTGTTTCTTAGGTACTAAATTACCCTATTCTCTCCATCCAGAAGTACTTATTCGAATTTTTCGTCGACGGATTTAAGATGCTCCCTTTCTACACCTATTACGATTTATTCTCCACGAACAACAAAATCTAATTGTCTCAAATACACCCATCTTTTTCTCTCCAAGAGAAACAAATAGGTTATCCATATTTTTATGGAATTACTATATATATGAATCCGAATCTACTTTAGTCTCCCTTTGGAAAAAAACCTTACATTTTGAATCGTTCTCCGCTTCACCCGATCAAGCTAACTCTATTCAAAAGATCGAGCATATTGCAAAGCCATCATATGTTGCGAAGCCACCATGGATGATTACTCCACCGGAAAACATCTTTTTTTTCGTGAAAAATCCTTCTATTCATTATGCAAGATATGAAAACAATTACATGGTAGCTTTGAAAGGTACTAAATATTTAGCCCAGAGATGGAAGCATTTTTTCTTAAGACTTTGGCAATATCATTTTCATTTTTGGTTTCAACCATACAGGATACGCATTCAAAAATCATCCAAAGATTGTTTTCCCTTTTTGGGTTATATCCTAGGTATTGGACCCAAAATCACCACAGTTCAAGTCGAAATGGTGGATGATTTACCCATTGCTACCAGTCTTCCTACCAGAGAATTGTGTGCTATAACTCCAATTTCCGGTCTAATCGGATTATTAGCCAAAGAAAAATTTTGCAATACTTTGGGACATCCAATTGGTAAATTAGCTTGGACTACTCTAAGAGATGATGACATTCTCAACCGATTCGATCAAATTTGGAAAAATATCGGCTATTATTATAGTGGATGTTCAAATAAGGAGGGGTTGTATCGAATACAATACATACTTCGATTTTCATGTGCGAAAACTTTAGCTTGTAGGCATAAAAGTACAATACGCGTTGTGTGGAAAAAACATGGTTCAAAACTGTTTCCAAGATCCTCTTTTTCGGAGAAACCAGAGTTAATATCCCCGTTTCTCCCCAAGGTTCATTATCATAAAAAAAAATTTTGGTATTTGGATATTATCCAAATAAATTCTTTAGCAAATTCGTTGCAAAAAAGAGATATACTCGAATCATCCGAAACTGATTCTACTAACGAGAGGCTCGTCGGGCAATTCAATTGCCGAGACTCAAGATAATCTTGTGAAAGAACTGAAGTGTGATGAGATAGGTACGTACATAGCATAGAGAGAGCCACGTGCAATGAAAATTGCAAACGCAGAAACCCGGCCCCCAGGGGAGAGTAATTCACCCACTTTCATCCGACGAGTTATGGGTTCGAGCCCCGGCCCCGGTCAACCCGAACCCAATTGATCGGATTCAATTCATACTTTTTTCTTTCTCTCACACTTTAAATTTGAAATAGTATATAATGGGTATGTTTCCCTATTGATGAGATGATATTTGTTATGTCGTCATTAATGCGAGTAAGTTATGTAACATAGGCTACTTATGTCACCCCCAATCATTTAATTACTTACTGTTTTACGTATTTAAGAATCTGGATCTCTGAAGAAGAAACGGGGGTTGACAACAAGGGGGTAACTCCGTATAATATAGAATAACAAGCATACAAAATATAATATCTGTGCTTGGGTAATAATTCTTATTCAACAAGCCAAATTTTACCATGACCGCAATTATAGAGAGACGCGAAAACGCGAGCCTATGGGGTCGCTTCTGCAATTGGATTACCAGCACTGAAAACCGCCTTTACATTGGATGGTTTGGTGTATTGATGATTCCTACCCTACTAACTGCAACTTCTGTATTCATCATTGCTTTTATCGCAGCTCCTCCAGTGGATATTGACGGTATCCGTGAGCCCGTTTCCGGTTCTCTCCTTTACGGAAACAATATCATCTCTGGTGCCATCATCCCAACTTCTGCAGCTATCGGTTTACACTTCTACCCTATCTGGGAAGCAGCTTCCGTTGATGAATGGCTATACAATGGTGGTCCCTACGAACTAATCGTTCTTCACTTCCTACTTGGTGTAGCTTGCTACATGGGTCGTGAATGGGAACTCAGCTTCCGTCTGGGTATGCGTCCCTGGATTGCTGTTGCATATTCAGCTCCCGTTGCAGCTGCTACCGCTGTTTTTTTAATTTACCCCATCGGTCAGGGAAGCTTCTCCGATGGTATGCCTCTGGGAATCTCTGGTACCTTCAACTTCATGATTGTGTTCCAAGCTGAACACAACATCCTTATGCATCCATTTCATATGTTGGGTGTAGCTGGTGTATTCGGTGGCTCTTTATTCAGTGCTATGCATGGTTCTCTAGTAACTTCAAGTTTGATCCGAGAAACCACGGAGAATGAATCTGCTAATGCAGGTTATAAGTTTGGTCAAGAGGAAGAAACCTATAACATCGTAGCTGCTCACGGTTACTTTGGCCGGTTGATCTTCCAATACGCTAGCTTTAACAACTCCCGTTCTCTACACTTCTTCTTGGCTGCTTGGCCTGTAGTAGGTATTTGGTTCACCGCGTTGGGCATCAGCACCATGGCTTTCAACCTAAATGGTTTCAACTTCAACCAATCTGTAGTTGACAGTCAAGGTCGTGTAATCAATACCTGGGCTGACATTATCAACCGTGCCAACCTTGGTATGGAAGTTATGCACGAACGTAACGCTCACAACTTCCCTCTAGATTTAGCTTCTGTTGAAGCTCCTTCCGCAAACGGTTAATTGATGTCTCTACAGATTCCTAGTTATTATCGATAAAAAGATAGTAACTCAGCCATAACTTTTCAACCTTAACATTGAAAGTTAGGATCAAACAGAAGGGAGACCGCGGGGGTCCCTGCTGCTTAAAGGGGCCGGGCCTCTAGAGTCCCTAGAAAGGGGAGGGGGGATTTTCGAGATCCCCCCTAACCACCTACCTTCAGTGTTATTATCATATCCGAATGGAATGAATGAGTAGAAGGGGGCGGACGTAGCCAAGCGGATTAAGGCAGTGGATTGTGAATCCACCACGCGCGGGTTCAATCCCCGTCGTTCGCCTGCGTTTATGAAAAGAATTCCGGGAATTGGTTGAAAAAAATAAGAGAAGACTTAGCCTATATTTAGAGAATTAGATAAGGTATAGAGAGTTTTAGTGGTGAAATGGCGGACACACGAGATTCGGAATCCCGTGAGAGCACGGGATCCGAGTCCACTTCAAGTAAGTGAGGTTTTGCTAAATGGCGAAACTTATCCTAGTTCCTTTTTAATAAATGAATTCTGAATCAAATTAATTTGGTGATTCGGGATTGACGGGGCTCGAACCCGCAACTTCCGTCTTGACAGGGCGGTACTCTAACCGATTGAACTACAATCCCATTAAAAACAGTTTAGTTATTTAGTTATTATGTCGATCAAAAACTTATGTGTCAAATCTATTCTTTACAATTATTGTAATTGTTCTGTCTGGGTGGAATTATAATAGATACGTTTCTCTACGAATGGGACCCTATCGATAGACGAAAACGAAACGGGATCTTTGTTATTGAAGCAGTAATCCCATTATGGAGCAGAATAAATAGTAATCTTTTATTAATGCTGAATGTTCAGATCAACCAGAGAAAGAGACTTCATATAATAAATTGATTGAATAATGAATGGATTGATAAGTTGACATTGGGTCGAGCTGGATTTGAACCAGCGTAGGCATTGCCAGCGGATTTACAGTCCGTCCCCATTAACCACTCGAGCATCGACCCAGTCAGTTGGAAAGGGGAAGAAAGGCTTTTATTTTACCCATCTCTCTTATATCGGGATGGGAATAGAAACGGGTGCGGAAAGTTCTCGGGATATTCGTGATTCCGAAAACTTTTAGTACCCCCAGGGGAATTCGAATCCCCGTCACCTCCGTGAAAGGGAGATGTCCTGGGCCTCTAGACGATGGGGGCTTATCCTTATCCTTATGTTACTCAATTCATTATTTACTGTCAATAGTATGGTTCATTTCATTCCAATAATATTTCCAATTATTAGTTTCATTTCCACCTGCGGGAGATGGATGGGCTAACATCTGAGGTTCACACATCCTACCCAGTGATATATATATTATTTGAAGCCGAGTGTTGTTTGTTATCTCATTCTCATCTCCACCTTTAACCCGATAATTAGGTACTTTGAACTCAGTTTTATGCTATATCAGAGGAAACTTATATTTATTGTATGAATCATATCTTATCTATTTGGGTTCATTATTGAATATTACAAGATTTTAATCAACAATCAATAGTTTATTTATTAAGTCTTATTTCCTTGATCAGATTGGACGAAACAACTTGCTCATTCAAAAATTTCATAAATTTTTGAATATAAATTGTATTTAGAACCTTCTATATTCGAGTATGAAGTAAGTTCGGAGCAGGGGTTAAAAAAAAAAGGTAATTTTTTTTATTCAATATATATAAATCAGGGCGAACTTACCTTTCTTATAGAAGATTAATTGTGGTTCATTCCATAATATTAATATTATATTCTCCCTCTATAGAATCAATACGCCTTTTACTCGCCCATCTCATTCTAGAACATAATGTTATGTTTGTTATTAAATAACTACTAGATCCTAGTTTATTTCCATAGTTACTACTAGGTCAAATGGTAGAAACTCAATTTTACTATAATTTGTTTATGAAATAATATTTTGGACTTTTGGGTGGGAAGGGAAAGGAACATATGCTTTATTTTTCCTCCTCCGCAGGAGAATAAAGAAAGTAACCCCTTTTCGAACTAACTTTATCACCATCTTTATTTCCTACAACCTATTTCTCCTAATCGAAACACTTCGAGGTGACTAATTATTTCCAGGGTCGAAACGACTATTCCGTACGGAAATAATTAATTGAATTGCCCATACATAGCATCTCCCCGGAGAGGAGGTTATTGAAAATTAAATTGTTTTTTGAATTGTTTGCGCTTTTCTTCGATTATATATATATTCAACGAACTTTATTCCATATGAAGGAATGATAGATAAGAGTTCTTCGTTGGAGAAAATGGACGAACAAATTCTGTTCCAATTTCATCGGAAAAATCATTTTAGTTTAGATTATAAAATGGGTAAAAAGAAGTTCAATTCGAGCGAATTGATATGATGAGAACTGAATCCTTTAATATATCAAAAGAATTCAATTAAGAATCATATGATGTGCAATAGAATTGGAAAAATCTGAGAAGGATCCGTATTACGGAAAGGGGATAAATATGACCAATAAATGATTCTAATACTAATAATAAAGCAAATAACAATGAAAATAAAATTAGAGTCGATTTTATTGGTTCTAGATTTTGATGATCTACGTGGATTGCATTAACTAAATGACTTGTATAACCTATATGATTTTTATTATTAACTTCTATGCATATGGAAAGATTGGGCCAGAAATAAGCTATATATTATTATGAACTAGTTGACATTTTCCTGATTTTTCAATCAAACTATATTTGTTGTTGCAATAATACAATTATTCCCCCTCAAAGAAGCCCTTTTAACTCAGTGGTAGAGTAACGCCATGGTAAGGCGTAAGTCATCGGTTCAAATCCGATAAAGGGCTTCCATATTTTCTCCATAGCCATAGAAGGTATTCTATTCCATTTTATATCATCCTGGATGAGAATCCACTCACGAACACTTAATGAATTGGAATAGTCAGATGAGAAAGAAAGTTTTATCAAAAAACATAATAATTTGAATAATTACAATTTAAAATTCATAATTAGAATTCTCTATATCGAGCAAAAAGAATATATAGTGGTCTTATAAGTTTCCATTTTTTAGCAATTCGGGAGTGGAGTATTATTGCCCCATCCAGTCCAACTCTCGTGGATAATTGCGTGGAAATATCTATTAGCTCATAACATGATGGATTACCTGTTTTGGTACGAACCGGGAGGAAAGAATTAATGGGACATTAGTTAAGGTTAGTCAAGAGTTAGGAGCTTTCCATATATATGATCGATGTATGTCCGAAGAAAGGAATGAAATTGTAAGGGATGGTGTAATTAGTATAGGCCGGGCGGCCCCCCGAGAATTAATCCCTTAGATCAGATCAACAGGGGAAATTCTGAATAATATAATGAATGATCAATATAATATTTGATCAAAAAAATCCCTTTATTTTATGAGGGTGAGCGGGGGAATTCGAATCCCGATCGATCCACTCCATGACTAATGATAAATCCTTAAACGTTTGGTATGGAAAGTGAGAAAGATCATCAATTTTCTGAAAATAGTAAACTTGACTTATTATATTGTATATAAGTTGGCTACCCTAATATCAAAATTGACTCGAAATCGTAAATGTGAATTTTATATCAAAGATAAGTCTGGAATAAAAAAAATCAGGCTTTTCAAAATGAAAAAGAAGTTAATTTTTCATTCACATTAAAATGTTTAAATTTTGAGAATTGAATCCCGCCTCTTTTCCCTCTTTCCTTCTCCTACTACTTGCTACTTGCTCCCCATAAGTTGGAAAAGTTTCTTGGTTTATAAATATAAATACATATGTATAAATTTATACCCTATTTTTTACGGAAGGAGAATGTAAAATAGATGCATCCCGATGAAATAAGGATAAGAGACGTTATTTTTATTACTCAAACGGATCTAAGAAGGGGATTCAAAGAATTTCAATAATATTGGGTTAAAGGGACATCAAAAGGAAGGGGAATCAATCCTTGTGGGAGAAAATACTAGGGAGAAAAGAAAAGCTTACCTACCCTCTAAAAGGTCTTTGCTAAGTTCGTTTCGAGACCAGACAAAGATTCATTCTATATATATTGAATGCTTTGAACCAACAAATGGACTATGATGATGCATTTACAAAATTGATCAGAGAATTCTTTGGAGGGGGCAAAGAAAGAAAAAGGATCGTCCGTGGATGATCGAATATGATATCTTTCTTTCAATGATTTGATAGTGATAAGGTGCCCAAAAATGGTTGAAATAGTTTAATGGGAGAATCGCTATGACTATAGCCATTGGAAAGTTTTCCAAAGAGCAAAAAGGTTTATTTGATAACATGGACGACTGGCTAAGGAGAGATCGTTTTGTATTCGTGGGTTGGTCTGGTCTATTGCTTTTTCCCTGTGCCTATTTTTCTCTGGGTGGATGGTTTACGGGTACAACCTTTGTAACCTCATGGTATACTCACGGATTGGCTAGTTCTTATTTGGAAGGTTGTAACTTTCTGACTGCCGCAGTCTCTACTCCTGCTGATAGTTTAGCACACTCTTTGCTGCTATTATGGGGTCCTGAAGCACAGGGAGACTTTACTCGTTGGTGCCAATTGGGTGGTTTATGGACCTTCGTTGCTCTACACGGTGCCTTTGCTTTAATAGGTTTCATGTTGCGCCAATTTGAACTTGCTCGATCTGTACAATTGCGTCCCTACAACGCAATTGCATTCTCTGGTCCGATTGCTGTTTTTGTTTCTGTATTCCTGATCTATCCATTGGGCCAGTCTGGTTGGTTCTTCGCACCCAGCTTCGGTGTAGCAGCTATCTTCCGATTTATCCTTTTTTTCCAGGGTTTCCACAATTGGACTTTAAACCCATTTCATATGATGGGAGTCGCTGGAGTATTGGGTGCTGCTCTTCTATGTGCTATTCACGGTGCTACTGTGGAAAATACTCTATTCGAGGATGGTGATGGTGCAAATACATTCCGTGCTTTTAACCCAACTCAAGCTGAAGAGACTTATTCCATGGTTACCGCTAATCGTTTCTGGTCCCAAATTTTCGGTGTTGCTTTCTCCAACAAACGTTGGTTACATTTCTTCATGTTATTCGTACCCGTAACTGGTTTATGGATGAGTGCTATCGGAGTAGTTGGTCTAGCCTTGAATCTGCGGGCATATGACTTTGTCTCTCAGGAGATCCGTGCAGCAGAAGATCCTGAGTTTGAAACTTTCTACACCAAAAATATTCTTTTGAACGAGGGTATTCGTGCTTGGATGGCGGCCCAGGATCAGCCTCATGAAAACCTTGTATTCCCCGAGGAGGTTCTACCCCGTGGAAACGCTCTTTAATGGAACCTTGGCTTTAGGCGGTCGTGATCAAGAAACCACTGGCTTTGCTTGGTGGGCCGGTAATGCCCGACTTATAAACTTATCTGGTAAATTGCTTGGTGCCCACGTGGCTCATGCCGGATTGATTGTGTTCTGGGCTGGAGCGATGAACTTATTTGAAGTAGCTCATTTCGTACCGGAAAAGCCTATGTATGAACAAGGTTTAATTCTACTTCCCCATCTGGCTACTTTGGGATGGGGAGTAGGTCCTGGCGGAGAAGTTGTAGATACCTTCCCATACTTCGTATCCGGAGTACTTCACTTAATCTCTTCCGCAGTTTTAGGTTTTGGGGGTGTTTATCACGCACTTATCGGACCCGAAACTTTAGAAGAATCCTTTCCATTTTTCGGTTATGTATGGAAAGATAAGAACAAAATGACCACTATTTTAGGTATTCACCTAATCTTGCTAGGTGTTGGTGCTCTCCTTCTAGCGTTCAAAGCCTTGTATTTTGGGGGCGTATATGATACTTGGGCTCCCGGTGGTGGAGATGTAAGGAAAATAACAAATCTTACCCTTAGTCCAAGTGTTATATTCGGTTATTTACTCAAATCACCTTTCGGTGGAGAAGGTTGGATTGTTAGTGTAGACAATTTGGAAGATATAATTGGGGGACATGTTTGGTTAGGTTCCATTTGTATTTTCGGTGGAATCTGGCACATTCTAACCAAACCTTTTGCATGGGCTCGTCGTGCTTTCGTATGGTCTGGAGAAGCTTACTTATCTTATAGTTTAGGGGCTCTTGCCGTCTTTGGTTTCATCGCTTGTTGCTTCGTTTGGTTTAACAATACAGCTTATCCTAGCGAATTTTATGGTCCTACTGGTCCAGAGGCCTCTCAAGCTCAAGCTTTTACCTTTCTGGTTAGAGACCAACGCCTTGGAGCTAACGTAGGTTCTGCTCAAGGACCCACTGGTTTAGGTAAATACCTTATGCGTTCCCCCACTGGAGAGATTATTTTTGGGGGAGAAACGATGCGCTTCTGGGATCTTCGTGCTCCATGGTTGGAACCCCTAAGGGGTCCTAATGGTTTGGATTTAAATAAGTTGGAAAAAGACATACAGCCTTGGCAGGAACGACGCTCGGCGGAATATATGACTCATGCCCCTTTAGGTTCTTTGAATTCCGTAGGTGGAGTAGCTACTGAAATTAATGCAGTGAACTATGTTTCTCCTCGGAGTTGGTTAGCTACCTCCCATTTTGTTCTAGGATTCTTTTTCTTTGTAGGTCATTTATGGCATGCAGGAAGAGCTCGTGCAGCTGCAGCCGGATTTGAGAAAGGAATTGACCGTGATTCCGAACCTGTCCTTTTTATGACACCCCTTAACTAGAGGAGTGAATAGGAATGAGTAAGCTGGAATTCCAGCTCAGCTAAGAAAAAGCTTCCCCGAATACGAGTGATAAATACCGTCTTTGCAGGTTCCTGCTAAAAGCTCGGCTATTCATAGCCGAGCTTTAAAATCAATTGATATTGATAACTAGATTCGTGAATGCGATGATCCTTCGACGGAAGGAGAGAGAGGGATTCGAACCCTCGATAGCGCTGAAACTATACCGGTTTTCAAGACCGGAGCCATAAACCACTCGGCCATCTCTCCTAAAATCCATTCTATGTAACTTCTTTCGGTAGCATCTATAATATCGGTACCATAATTATTAGTAAATATTTATATTGTGTGAATAATATATAATATCTCTCTTTTGAAAGAGATGCAAAAAGCATCATCTGGAGATGGGAGAAGTTAATAAGGCTCAATTATAAATATAGTCGAATTAAATTGTTTATATGATACATTTGGCTTGGTTTTCAAGATCTATGCCAGATAGGGATCAGATGGTATAATCCGTTTCATTCGTTAAGAACCTGGAAAACCACAACCATGACTATTGCCTTTCAGTTGGCTGTGTTTGCATTAATCGCGATTTCATTTCTCCCAGTAATTGGTGTGCCTGTTGTGCCTGCCTCTCCTAACGGTTGGTCAAGTAACAAAAATGTCGTATTTTCGGGTGCTTCGCCACGGATCGGATCAGTCTTTTTAGTAGGTATCCTTAACTCCTCCATATCCTAAGTTTTTGGCTGAGTTGCAGCATCCCCTCCCTTGGTTGAATTAAAACACTGAGGCACAAAATCTAAAGTGTTTCCCAGGGGAGGGTTGGGTTCCATTACCGATTCGTTCCGTCTTTCAATATAAAGAATAAGTAATTTAAATTTGCATTATTAATCAATAATTGACTATATACGAGTAAATCTACTAATATAGTGGAGAATGAGATAAAAGCAGTTGCGGGTATGGTTTAATGGTAAAATTCCTCCTTGCCAAGGAGAATATGCGGGTTCGATTCCCGCTACCCGCCCATTCCCCCCAAAGGATATAAATGGAATATAGAATTAATATAATCTTAGATTCGTTTTTTTTTAATTCTTGAATAAAATAAAGGTATAGAGATTCATACATAAACTGGAAAAGGCTAAAAACTTTGGTTTTGGCGGAGACGGGATTTGAACCCGTGACCTCAAGGTTATGAGCCTTGCGAGCTACCAGGCTGCTCTACCCCGCGCAATTTATATATATATTATTATTATTATTATTAATTAATATATAAACATGATTCACTGGACAAATAATATTCGAACATCAAGAATTTCCCTTTTAGGGATTATTCTCAATTGCATTCATATCCAATCTTTCCGAATTTTTTCTTCTTTACCAACTAGATTTTGTTACTCCGGGCAACAAACATGCATGAGCCATCTCACGAAGCACGTGCCTAGATAAACCAAAGTCTCGATAATTAGCTCTAGGTCTTCCAGTTAGGAAACAACGACGATGAAGGCGTGTAGGTGCACTATTACGTGGTAAGGATTGTAATTCTCTATGAATTTCCCATTTTTCATCTAATGAGAAAACCTTACTCATCCTCTCTTTTAAAGATTGACGAATAGAATGGTATTTTTGTTCCAACTTTTGCTTCTTTTCCTCCCTCTGGATAAGACTCTTTCTTGCCATAGTGGTTCAATTAATAATAAATAACATTTTTATGTCAAATTTTGGAATGAAAGAGGATTCATCTCTTTCTCTACTTCTTCTTTCACTCCTAACTATTTCATTCAGTGGAATGGAATTAGGCCTACCATTAGTCTAAGTCTAGTCAGTCCCGATCCAAGGGTAGGCTTAATTCAATAATTCTGATCTTACTAGAGATGATGACTAGCCAAATTTGCCTGATGTAGAAGCAATTAGGAAAGCCGCATAAGTAAATATATAACCCACAGAAAAATGAGCTAATCCAACTAATCTTGCTTGAACAATAGAAAGAGCCACTGGCTTATCCCTCCAGCGCACCAAATTAGCTAGAGGTGTACGTTCATGAGCCCATGCTAGAGTCTCAATAAGTTCCTGCCAGTATCCACGCCAAGAGATAAGAAACATGAATCCAGTAGCCCAAACGAGATGCCCAAATAGGAACATCCATGCCCAAACGGATAAACTGTTCATACCAAATGGATTGTATCCATTAATAAGTTGCGAGGAATTTAACCACAAGTAATCTCTTAACCATCCCATTAAATAAGTAGAAGATTCGTTGAATTGAGCTACATTTCCCTGCCATAAGGTAATATGCTTCCAATGCCAATAGAATGTAACCCATCCAATAGTATTTAACATCCAAAAGACTGCCAAATAAAAAGCATCCCAAGCTGAAATATCACAAGTCCCACCTCGTCCCGGACCATCGCATGGAAAACTATAACCAAATTCTTTTTTGTCTGGCATTAGCTTGGAACCACGTGCATCTAAAGCACCTTTTACTAGGATCAACGTGGTTGTGTGTAAACCCAAAGCAATGGCATGATGAACCAAAAAATCTCCGGGACCTATGGTTAGAAATAGCGAGTTACTATTATTATTAATAGCATCCAACCAACCGGGTAACCAGATGCTTTGACCAGCATTAAACGCTGGACTATTTGCCGAGGATAGGAGTACATCAAAACCATATAAAGCTTTGCCATGGGTGGATTGGATCCATTGAGCGAATACGGGTTCAATCAAGATTTGTTTCTCCGGAGTACCAAAAGCAAGCATAACATCGTTATGGACATAGAGTCCCAAGGTATGAAAACCCAGGAATAAACTAGCCCAACTTAGATGAGATATGATAGCTTCTTTATGTTCCAACATTCTCGCCAATACATTACCCTTATTCTGTTCCGGATTGTAATCCCTAATAAAGAATATGGCTCCATGAGCAAACGCACCCGTCATAATAAACCCAGCAATGTACTGATGATGAGTATATAATGCAGCTTGAGTAGTGAAGTCTTGTGCTATGAATGCATAAGCAGGTAAGGAATACATATGCTGAGCCACTAAAGAAGTAATAACTCCCAGAGAAGCTAAAGCAAGACCTAATTGAAAGTGGAGAGAATTATTGATTGTGTCGTAAAGGCCCTTATGTCCACGTCCCAATCGGCCTCTCGGAGGAGTATGTACTTCTAGAATCTCCTTTATACTATGCCCAACTCCAAAGTTAGTTCTGTACATATGACCGGCTACGAGGAAAACAAAGGCAATAGCTAAATGATGATGAGCAATATCAGTCAACCATAAACTTTGAGTTTGCGGATGAAATCCTCCAAGGAAGGTTAGAATAGCAGTACCTGCTCCTTGGGAAGTACCAAATAAATGACTACCAGAATCAGCATTTTGAGCATAAACGCTCCACTGCCCCGCGAAGAGAGGCCCTAAACCTTGAGGGTGTGGTAATGCGGTCAGTAAATTATCCCATCTTACGTGCTCACCTCTTGATTCGGGAATGGCAACATGAACTAGATGCCCCGTCCAAGCCAAAGAACTTACTCCAAAGAGTCCTGACAAATGATGATTGAGACGAGATTCAGCATTTTTGAACCACGAGACACTTGGTTTCCATTTAGGTTGTAAATGCAACCAACCCGCTATCAAAAAAAGAGCAGAGAGAATTAGCAAAAAGAGAGCTCCAGTATAAAGATCCTGATTAGTACGCAAGCCAATCGTGTACCACCATTGATAAACGCCGGAATAAGCAATATTTACTGAGCCTGGAGCCCCTCCTCGAGTAAACGCTTCTACAGCTGGTTGACCGAAATGAGGGTCCCATATTGTATGAGCAATAGGTCTTGTATGTAAAGGATCTTGTACCCATGCTTCGAAATTACCTTGCCAAGCTACATGGAATAAATTACCGGAGGTCCACAAGAAGATTATTGCTAACTGACCAAAGTGAGAAGCAAAAATTTTTTGGTAAAGACGCTCTTCAGTAATATCATCATGGCTCTCGAAGTCATGTGCGGTAGCAATACCGAACCAAATACGACGAGTAGTTGGGTCTTGGGATAGGCCCCGGCTGAATTTCGGAAATCTTGATGCCGTAATGCTTTTCGGATCCTCCTAGCCATTATCCTACTGCAATGATTCTTGCTAGGAAGAATGCCCATGTCGTGGCAATTCCACCCAGGAGGTAATGAGCTACCCCCACAGCACGGCCTTGTACAATGCTTAAGGCTCTAGGCTGGATAGCAGGAGCAACTTTTAATTTGTTGTGAGCCCAAACGATAGATTCGATGAGTTCTTGCCAGTATCCACGACCACTAAATAAGAACATTAGACTGAAAGCCCAGACAAAGTGAGCACCCAAGAATATAAGACCATATGCAGATGACGAGGAACCATAGGATTGGATTACTTGAGAGGCCTGTGCCCATAAAAAGTCGCGAAGCCATCCATTAATGGTAATTGAACTTTGTGCAAAGTTTCCTCCTGTAATATGAGTCACTATCCCTTGGTCACTTATACTACCCCAAACATCAGATTGCATTTTCCAGCTAAAGTGAAATATTACCACTGAGATTGAGTTATACATCCAAAATAAACCTAGGAAAACATGATCCCAAGCAGATACTTGACACGTTCCTCCCCTTCCGGGTCCATCGCAGGGAAAACGAAAACCAAGATTAGCTTTATCGGGTATTAAACGAGAACTGCGAGCAAATAAAACACCTTTAAGTAGGATCAATACAGTTACATGGATAGTAAATGCATGAATGTGATGTACCAAAAAGTCTGCGGTTCCTAACGGAATTGGTAACAAAGCCACCTTGCCACCCACTGCTACTAAGTCACCACCTCCCCAGGTTAAGCTGGTGCTTGCTGCTGAATTGGGAGCCGTTAAACTAGGTGCTAGAGCATGGGTATTTTGTACCCATTGGGCAAATACAGGTTGTAATTGTATAGCAGTATCTGAGAACATGTCTTGGGGACGTCCTAAAGCACTCATGGTGTCATTATGGATATATAAGCCGAAGCTGTGGAACCCTAGGAAGATACATGCCCAGTTGAGATGTGATACTATTGCATCGCGGTGTCTAAGAACACGATCTAATAAATTGTTGTATTGAGTGGTTGGATCGTAGTCCCTTACCGTGAAGATGGCTGCATGTGCAGCAGCTCCAACTATGAGAAATCCACCAATCCACATGTGATGTGTGAACAAAGAAAGTTGAGTACCATAGTCAGTAGCCAGGTATGGATAAGGAGGCATGGAATACATGTGATGAGCTACCACAATTGTTAAAGAACCTAGCATAGCTAGGTTGAGAGCCAATTGAGCATGCCATGAGGTGGTTAGAATATCATAAAGGCCCTTATGCCCTTCACCTGTAAATGGACCTTTATGAGCTTCTAGAATCTGCTCCAGGCTATGACCAATGGCCCAATTAGTTCTATACATATGACCGGCTATAAGAAAAACAACTGCAATAGCTAAATGATGATGGGCAGTATCGGTCAGCCACAACCCCCCCGTTATTGGATTTAGTCCTCCACGAAAAGTTAAAAAATCCGAATATTCTGACCAATTTAGGGTAAAGAATGGGGTTAGCCCTTTAGCGAAACTTGGATAAAGTTGAGCTAAAAGATCACGATTTAGAATGAATTCATGAGGAAGAGGGATTTCTTTAGCATCTACTCCAGCGTCTAAAAGTTGGTTAATAGGTAGAGAGACGTGTACTTGGTGTCCTGCCCAGGATAGAGAACCTAATCCTAAGAGTCCTGCCAGATGATGATTCAACATAGATTCTACATCTTGGAACCAGGTCAATTTGGGAGCAGCTTTGTGGTAGTGAAACCAACCAGCAAAGAGCATTAACGCTGCGAGAACCAATCCACCTATTGCAGTAGAGTACAGTTGTAATTCACTAGTTATTCCAGAGGCTCGCCAAAGTTGGAAAAAGCCAGAGGTTATTTGTATTCCCCGAAAACCTCCACCTACATCTCCATTTAGAATCTCCTGACCCACTATTGGCCAAACAACCTGAGCACTAGGTTTAATGTGAGTAGGATCACTAAGCCACGCTTCATAATTGGAGAAACGAGCCCCATGGAAGTACATACCGCTTAGCCAAACGAGAATGATGGCTAATTGCCCAAAGTGAGCACTAAAGACTTTGCGGGAAATATCTTCCAAATCATTGGTATGACTGTCAAAATCATGAGCATCGGCATGTAGGTTCCAAATCCAAGTGGTAGTATTAGGGCCCTTAGCCAGAGTCTTTAAGAAATGCCCAGGTTTAGCCCATTTCTCAAAAGAGGTTTTTATAGGATCCCTTTCTACCGTAATTTTGACTTCTGGTTCCGGTGAACGGATAGTCATCGAAGTTCTCCTCTTTCCGGATAGGACACGGGGGAAACCCGCCAAGAGTAATTGGTGAACTTCTGAAAGCTATAGATTCTCCAAACTTTTTTCCTTTACCGGTTTATAACTGGGACGACTATGATACAGAAGCTACCTAGGGCAGGTATTCAATTTTATTATGACACACCTCGAAGGTGCTTAATGGACCACTATTTGATTGAGTTCTTCTTTAGCTCACAATTGTATTATTACAATAACTATATCATTATATAAGATCAGTTTTGATAAGTCTTTACCCAGCCTACATTTTATATGCATATACAATGTATACAGCCTAGCTTGTATCTCGTAAAGCAAACAATAAATATGAATATATCGTAATATGATACGGAAAAGACGTAAATATATTATGTATACATAATGTATCATCCGATAATGATTGGTTATTCCACAATAATGACCAAATATGGTTGGTTATCCATAAATGAAATGGTTGAAAACGTTTCTATCTTTTGTTAGATTTCTTCTCATTCCTCCGAATAGGAACCTATTAAGCATACATAGATAATCTTACTTTTTCTATGAATGCTTAATTTATTCCTACAACGAAAGGGTTGTAAAGGAAGAGACTATAAAGGGAGGGAATAATAAAAAAAAAAAAAAAAGAATCTAATTCGACTACTAGATGGGATACAATTATAACCGTTCCTCCAAATCCCATATAATATAAAAAGCCGAGAATATGGAAGGATCAATTATAAATGTATGTTATGAATCTTTAAGACGTCCTGCAATTTTCAACCAATTCTGTGCTTCAATGTAATTACTTGGAGCAAGTGATATAGCTTGTTCCCAGTAATCAGCAGCTTTGTCGAACCAAGCTTCGGAAGTCTCAAAATCCCCTTGCTGAATGGCTTGCTCTCCTCGGTCGGGATAGGTCAGTCAACTCCAAAAAGGTTCCCTCCCTTAGAACCGTACTTGAGGGTTTCCTACCTCATACGGCTCCATCAAATATTATTCAGTTTCCCTTTTACGTACATACATAACATAAATGATTAAATAAATCAAAGAAAATTTATTTGCAAACTATGCTATGGATTTATGTACTCAAAAAATAAGCCGGAATAGTTGGTGAAGTATGTTTGGGATTGAACCCCGAACAGGGGAACCAAATCTTATCCCTTCTCCTACCAAGAACGGGAATTGAATCCAAAAAACATCTCTCTCTTTTTTTTTTTTTAGAGATGTAATTTTTTTTTTCGAATGGTAACTATCTTACTCCAAAAGATTCTTTTTTTTTTAATACTCGATCGAAAATTTTAATTTATTGAAAAGTGTTTTTTTTTTTTTCCTTAGGATTCGATGCTACACCGCTGCTCGCTCATTAAATCGGCTCTATTACACAAGTTGATTTTATACTATACTTTTTTGTAAGTAAGCGGATTCTGTCGTATCAGCCCAAGCTTCCGATAATCGATCTTTGCGGCGCTTTCTTTATCAATTGAATCATCTTATCCGTAGAGCATATAGTATAGGCTTCATTCATTTCCCCATGTCCGGGCTTCCATGAGGATTTCCTTTCTACAGCTAATAAAAACTATTACTTAATAATAGTGAATATGTAGAAACCACCCTTTGTTCATTCCCGGTAGTTCTCAACCAGCAAATTCTGTAGTATAGATAGTCGCACGTAATGACAGATCACAGCCATATTATTGAAAGCTTGTGGCAAGGATGGATTTCGTTCTAATGCTTGGAAATAATATTCTAAAGCCCTCGTATGTTCTCCATTACTTGTGTGAATAAGCCCTATATTATACGGTATGTAACTTCGATCATAAGGATCAATTTCTAGGCGCATGGCTTCGTAATAATTTTGTAAGGCTTCCGCATATTCTCCTTCAGATTGAGCTGACATTCGTTACGGTTGCTCGAGGAAACTGAGCCCCGCTTCAAAACCGTACGTGAGATTTTCACCTCGTACGGCTTCTCCTGTATGGTGTACAAGAAGGGGAATGCTCTATAGAATCAAAAAGATTCTTACCCAACATCATAAACTGGCAGGGGCTAGTGTCTCCATAATTTATCTCTAGCCATCCTTCTTGCAAGGATTAATTTCTGTTGTTAGAAATATAAACTTTAACAATTTCTTCGTTCTCAACGCTTCGTATTTTCCAGGGGTTCGCTACTTCGGCAACCTTCGATGGTTATATGGGTATCCAGAATACAAACGAGATGGAAGTTCGTTGTCCCAACCACAAATTCTTTATCAGCTTCGGAAAGCGGATAATTTGTATGAACTATAACGAAGCCTTTGTGTTGCCGATTCCTACACGTAGTGCTTCTCCCCTATGCATGTCCATGGAATAAAAACTTACTTTCTTTTTCAAAGTCTATTTTTTTTTTTTTTTTTTTTTTCATGGGTTCAACCCCTTGCTCAATACCATAATTCATAGTAAATTGAAGTATCTAGGGCTGCATCAACCGAGGATACACGGTGGAAGGAATTGTCTCATTATATTCCTGAAACTCACCTTCACTAAGCGTAAGTTTCATATGTTCCCGGAATCAAGAATCGAATCACACCATCTCTGTAATAAGTAGATGCTTCTTTTTCCCTTCGGGTAGTTGGAATTACCCGCAACAGAATATCTGCTACAATTGTAGAAGTCTTATCAATAAAATTATCGTTTCTCTGGGATCTAGGCATAGTCAGTTATAATTCCGTTAATCTTTCACCATTTTTTTTTGAGGATAGATCCATAAATGAGCTTTCATTATATTATGAAAAATCATTAACATCTTTTTATTTTACTCGAGATTGGGAGTGAGTGTGTAAAGGCATCTCAATCCAATCCCCTTACGAAAGATTCTCGAATCATTATTCAATAACCAGAAAAAGATTCTTTTCCGGAGAAAGCAAAGAATTCTAAAATTCAATTTTAATTTCATTAGTTCATAAGCAATTCTGACTGAAAGGTAGAATCATCAATATAAATAACCTTTTTTTGTACAACTCTATCACAAATTTATTGTTTTCAGTATTTGTGATGATCCTCGAATAATCATGTTCCTTCTTTTTACTAGACGGGCTGGGGAACTAGGAAGGAATAAAAAGAATAATATATATGTGTCATTATTAATAATGACACATACATATACATATAATATCAAATAGAATCTGCTTTTGTTTTTTAGAGATCTAAGTTCCGAAGAGGTTAAATTTTTGAAATGTATCATTGATATTTAGGAGGGGTTATTCGTCTTTTCAGATGTTTCTTGAAATTTAAAATTCTTTCGTTTTTACCTTGTTCCGGGGAATCGGGACAAAATAGAATAGAACTGATTCTACCCCAATAATAACAATTACTAAAAGGATCTTGTTATCTTATAAAGATATGGATTAAACTGGAGAAGTACCATAGGAAAAGGAAAGATGGCCGAGTGGTTTAAGGTGTAGCATTGGAAATGCTATGTAGGCTTTCGCTTACCGAGGGTTCGAATCCCTCTCTTTCCGTATTCACACCTCGATTCTTTGAGATACATTATTTATTAATAATACAAAAATCTTTTTGAATTGTGTTTTATATCATTATTTGGATAGAATAACTATGCAGGAATATCTCTAATTCGATCCATAATATATAGCAGATAATGGAACTTTGATTAGTAATTGATTCGTGGTAGAACAAACAAAACATATGGTATGGGAGCAATAAAAAGAGATCCGAATCCCCATAAAGCAATTTTTTCTATCTGAAGAATTACCATTGGAAACCCGAATATTCTCTATAAAAACCTATAAAAACATCAAGCATTTTTTTTCTTTTTTTTAAGCTTGACGAGAATGATATTCCACAACTAGCAATTCCTTAATTTTTGAATCAATCCATTCACGATCTATTATCTGATTAACTAATCCTATATTTTGTGATGAATGGAAAGTCGAATGATTCGGTTTTTTATATTTACGAGAGGAATCTCTATTTCTTGTAATCATAGCTTGAGATTTTGGCCGATTCCTCATAGTAATAATATCTTTGGGTTTGCAACGATAACTTGGTATGTTTATTGTACAAGAATTGACCAGAATATGTTTATGGTTAACCATTTGTCTTGCTCCGGGAATGGTAGGAGCCATACCCAATCCAAGAATGATATTATCTGAACGCATTTCGAGTGATTGTAATGATACTTGGCCTGTTGAGCCCTTGGCTCCCCTAGCAATACGAACATATTCAAGTAATTGTCGCTCGGTTAATCCGTAATGAAAACGCAACTTCTGTTTCTCCTCCAAACGAACACGATATTTAGAGGCTTTTTTACTAGAAGTAGATCTGTTAATAAAATCAGGCTTTTTTTTGTGCGTTTTCTGAGTTGGCCCTGGTAACCTCCCCAGACGGCGTATTATTTTTACGCGGGGTCCTCGGTAACGGGACGTAGGAACTCCTTGTTTTGCAAGAAAAATTGATGAAAGGGTGATAGCATACATAAACTATCCGGTGATGAAACAAATGTTTAATCTGAAGAAATCTTTCTTTTTTTTTTTTTCCCGGAAAGAATCAAATCTTTTCATTAGAGATTATTCCAATTTGTTTCTCCTCGATTCCCTAATTATTCTTTTCATATCCAATTATCGATCTCTCTCATATCTAGAGAATATCTTAACAGAGATTCAATAAACAAACAAATGGAAAGAAATGAATAATCATCCCCATTCTTTTATTTTTCCGAATAATTATAATAATTATAATAATGAGAGAGACGGGGAGAAATGACAAAGGAGGAGCCAGCTATCGGAGTCAATCAAACCGATGACCATTATATTACAAGTGCGGTACTCTAACCTCTGAGCTAAGCAGGCTTTATTAAAAAGAAAAGAATTACGCTATGTTTTTATAAAGAAAGGAACAAACACTTTTAAATAATATCCATAATAAAAAGCTATTTAACCTCCATAATTCAACGAATGATATAGGTTGTATTCAAATTCAATAATACAGATTGTATTTCAAATTCAATAACACAGATTGTATTTAAGCATAACTGAATATAAAGAATTGTGACAATGATAAAATCTGAATTGATATGGATAAAAAAAATCTTGATTTTTTCGATTCAGGTAGGAACGAACATTGCATGAAAACTGGAAAAAGGCTATAATTATTTCTGGTCATGGTAAATAATATTAAACATAGAATAGAAAGATATGTTTTTCTTTATAGTTCAATAAATAGGTTTTGGTGAAACTACAGAAATAAAACATGGAATAGAATATGCTTCATTCTTATTCTTTCGGAACGGAGGAGGGTATGGCGGAATTGGTAGACGCTGCGGACTTGATTGGATTGAGCCTTAGTATAGGAACTTACTAAGTGATAGCTTTCAGATTCAGGGAAACCTCGGTGGAAACAATAGGCAATCCTGAGCCAAATTCCGTTGTTTCATTTCATGAACGAACGGGATAGGTGCAGAGACTCGATGGAAGCTATCCCAACGAGTGATCCTCAATACCGTATCTATGAAATAAATCATATAGATATGAATTATATGATATAATGTTTCATCTATTCCTGAAGAGGAAGAAGTGAAAGATACTATCATAGATCATACTCAGATCATGTTATTGTTTGATCAATAATAAGATGCTTAAGTTGATTTAAAATTCGAGGGTCATTCATCATTCAATATATTTATTTTTCTAAAAGATATCTATTATCTAATATCTAACGGATCAATCTTATAGTGGATGATTGGACGAGGTTAAAGATAGAGTCCGATTTTACATGCTAATATCAGCAACAATGTGAATTGTAGTAAGGAGAAAATCCGTTGGCTTTATAGGCCGTGAGGGTTCAAGTCCCTCTATCCTCAGAGAAAGTTTGATTTATTCCAAATTAAATATCCAATTCAATATTGGGATTTAATACTTTCGGTGGAAAAAATTCCCACAGCTATAGTAGGGAATAGCCAACAAAGAAAGTTGAACAGTATCAAATTTTTCATTTCATAATGGGATTCGGAATGGGATAAGGAGGCGACCGAGAACCAACCGGCGAACCCTTTTTATTTGAAAAACAAGTTTAAAAAGATTGCGATTAAAGTCTATTTTGTGTAATAAAAGATTGCAATTAAAGTACATTTTATGTAATAATAATAATATGATGGAGAGTAGATGAAGAGTAACTTATACCGAACCATTAAAGATTTGTTTATCAGTTACTTTTTCCATCTATACTATAATTCCCCACCCTCTATAATAGATAAGATTTTTGGGGGGGGGTTTGAGCATAAAAATCCCCAACCGATTAAGGTTGGGATTTAAGATTCATTCACTTGGTTACAAATGAGCTTTCGGACGGAAGGGTGGGGAAAGGTGGAGCCGGGATAGCTCAGTCGGTAGAGCAGAGGACTGAAAATCCTCGTGTCACCAGTTCAAATCTGGTTCCTGGCATACTAGAAATAGTGATAATTTCACTACCATGAAGGTATGATCATTTTTTTTTAATGGGGAAGGGATCCATCGGTACGTATGTTTCGTTCCTTCCTAGTCCCAGTGTGTGTCTCTATCCCATCTCAACGCCTTTTCTTGGGGATCAATTGGAAAAATAAGGTTTTTATTGAATCTTTTTTCGGAATGAATATATGTCAAATATTATATTATTTTTTGCATAAAATGCGTGATCTTTGATCATGCATAAATGAATCAAGATCCTCTTTATATAATATAAGAAGGGAGGTCTTTGTTGTTGCAAGTGGATGGGACCATGCCGTGCTACTAGCAAGAACCTCCTGATCTTCAAATAATCCTATTTAAGAAACAATAAGATATTATTAATCGGAAGAATAGTCATTGCAAAAATCTTTATTATTTCTATCTGAAAAGAATCCTGTGGCTCGTAAAAATCAGGCACAATATGATCCTTGCGTAAAGGCCAACCAATCCGGGTATCAGGCATCAATATACGTTCAAGACGTGGATGACTTTCATGAATAATTCCCAGCATATCATACGATTCCCGTTCCTGGAAATCGGCACTTTTCCGGATCCAGAAGACAGAGGGAATTCTAGGGTCTTCTCTCGAAATAGAAACTTTTGTACATAATTCTTCGGGTTGATCTGCATCATCTTGTACTCTCGTTGGGTGATATACACTAGCCAATAGCCCCCCTGGAGCCACATCATAAGCGCACTGAGAACGAGGATAATTGGAACCATAAACGTATGAAGCGACAGCTACAGAAGGCCAATCCTCGGATTTTATTTGTGAAGTCTCTATGCCTTGGTAATCGAAACCCAAGGACCTATGAGCTAACCTATGTTTGGTTAGCCAAGCTGATAATCGGCCCTACATTTCATTATCTGTAGAAGTATTTGTAGAAAAATCCAACGTATTAATTAAAGTAAAAATTTTGATGGCTCGTTCTTTCGTATCAGATCCCTCTCTTATTCATTAATCCTTGGAAAGATACTTAACTCTTGTATTCCAGTTGTTTCGGGAGGTATTTCTGAAAAAGGGTCCAATTGAGTTTCGGGAAACTGACGAAGTAACCGTTGATTATATTCCCCAGTACGAATATTGGATATAAATTCAAACTGATGATCTGAAGTAAAGAATCTATTTCCTTGTTCAAGCTTAGTTTCATATTCATGCGTTTCCCGAGCTACCCTTTTACGAAGTTTAACTATAGCATCTATAATAGCCTCTGGTTTTGGTGGGCAACCCGGTAAATAAACATCTACGGGAATTAATTTATCTACTCCGCGAACAGTGCTGTAAGAATCTGTACTGGACATACCTCCCGTAATGGTACATGCTCCCATAGCAATTACATATTTGGGCTCGGGCATTTGTTCATACAACCTTACTAAAGAAGGAGCCATTTTCATGGTCACGGTGCCAGCCGTTATTATGAGGTCAGCTTGTCTGGGACTGGATCTTGGCACCAGACCATAGCGATCGGAATCAAATCGTGAACCAATTAACGGGGCGGATTCGATAAAACAACAACTGGTACCATAGGGAAGTGGCCATAAACTGGAAAGCCTAGCCCGATTCGGAAGATCATTAAAAGTAGTTAAGACAATCGAATTTGGAGTTGTCCGATCAAGTAAAGATGAATCTATTGAATTTATCACTGGCTTTATAAAATTATCAATCTTATTTTCACAGCTAAAATATTTGTAGTTTAAGACCATTCCGATGCTCCTCTCCGCCGTGCATAAACCGAACCAACGATTGGAATAATAACAGGAATTAAAGCTTCGATGAAAGCAGGTATACCCAATTCGCGAAAACTCATAGCCCATGGATAAGGGAAAACTGTTTCAACATCGGGAGTAACAGGAACTGGAGCAAACATATAATAACGAATCTGGAATTGGATCCGAGCATCTCCCATAGGTTCTATACCTGATTCGTAACTAATAAACTTTTCTGGTCCTTTACTAACAGGTGCTAAAGCACCGGAAATTGGAAAAGCTACCAGGGGAATCAGGCTAGCTATTGGTAAAAATAGCAAGAAAAAATTGTATTTCGGGATTGAGAACATGAACACACTCCCGTGAAATAGAACTATATGGGATTGTCGATTCTATCGATTGAATCCCTATCGAAGAATGAATAAACGGAGTATTTACTATACATATATATTATATATATAATATATCCCCTTGTTTAAATTTTATTGATCATTAATCGAGTGGGACCATGCAGCGAATACGAAAATTCTATCGATCAATCTATTTATTTAATTTTCATTTACTTCAATAGTTTACCTGACCTATGTGTATCTTTGTGATATTCTTGACGGCGCCCCGCGCAAGTGTAATTGTTTCGCAACTTACCATACCGAACAATTAATGAAATAAATGAAGAGGCAACTTTTTTTTTGTGTGGTAACGATCCGGTATTGCGCAAATTTGCCTTTCCAAGAGCTTTTGGCGCTGAATGGAATGAACAACGGGATCAGTGATGTTGGCAGGACATTTCCCTATACGTACCTGTTAAGCTGCTTCTTCGACATATTATATTCATCATGAGGTTTTAACATTGGGGAAGAATAGAGAAAGGTTGAAAGATATTCATATACATACCTTCTTTTATTGGTTAACCACGCGACTCGGCCACAACCATTCGATTCAAAAATGGCTATGATTTATACTGTAAAGATCATTGAGAAATAATCTAATATTCCTTATCCTTACCGAAAAACCAAATCTTTGATTGATTTAGGTCTTTTAGAACAAAGAGAGTCTTATTATCCTATTATTCATTACCCGAGAAAAAAAAAAAAAATACCTCGGATCAAATTTGATGGAGAAGGAAAAACTGCTTCGGTATTTCTAACGATTCTCTCCTTTCCTTCTCCCCAACTAGAAATTCCTATTAATTTAAATTTATAGAAATTTCTATAACTGTGAAATAATTGGGTTGGAGGTCGGGAAGAATTACCATTTACATAATGGGTTATAGGTACCATACCGAACCTAGTGGAGAGAGGGTGTAGGGCTATACGGATTCGAACCGTAGACATTCTCGGTGAAACAGCTCAATCTTGTTCTTCCTAGAGAATATGCTTTGAACTGCTTTTGGAACCCAACATGCATCTTTCTCGCATTGGGCTCTTCCATCAACCAAGGAAGGGATTAGTTGGTCTGCCATCCTTTCTTCTTCCAAAAAGAGATAACAGGATGGCTCCGTGTGCTTAAAGAAATTTCCCAAAGCAATCCCAAAGTCTTTCAAAAAGTTTATCATGTTGACGTGGGTCTGCCTGATTTCCCAGCATGGATTTGATTTACTCAAAAAGAGTTTCTATTGTTCGAGGAAAGAGTATGAGACTCTATACACCTTTAAGTTCATAGAACGAAAATAGAATATCTTGGGGTCCTCGTATTGTCCCCATCATGCTTAGCATTGAATAAAATAGGATTTTACCATATCAACATTAACTAAATTGTGAATCTAAGTGATAAACTTCAATCCCAATTTTTTGTCATGCTACTGTTCTCCTGGATCGATGGAGTAAGACATAGATATTTCACATAAGATCTCTTATGTGAATCGAATGAATCGATAAACATTTTTTGAGAGGCATTGGCGCACGTGTAAACGAGGCGCTCTACCGCTGAGCTATAGCCCTTTTCTTCCATTCAGATAATAACTTTATCTATTAACTTCTGTCAAGGTGGATATTGCATCATATAAAATGCTTTAACAAATCTTATTGGATTATTGCCAAAACCGTGTTGCTTATAAGTGCAACAATGGTTACAATGAAGATGACCTACTTAACTCAGCGGTTAGAGTATCGCTTTCATACGGCGAGAGTCATTGGTTCAAATCCAATAGTAGGTAAAACTTATTAGATTCTATTGAAGGATCAATAGCACCTAATAAGTTTTAATAATCAATCTCTTAGTAAAAAAGTAATTTTTAGTAAAAAGAGAAAGGTTTTTGGAAATCCATTTCTCTCCGTTACTTACTAAAAAATAGTTTAAACTTACTAAAGAGTAGTTTAATTAGAAGCAGAAGAAAAAGTAGTATTGATAGCTTCTAACCGTGCTTTAGCTCTTTTGGACGCCAAATTAGCCTCAATAGTTTGTTTTCTACCTTCAACCTGAGCCAGGTCAGTCTGAGCTTTTTGGAAAGCCTCTCGAGCCTCTTCAGGATCGATCTCTGTAGCTTCTTCCGCCTCATTTACCAATATAGTTATTTGATTATTGTCCATCATAGCAAACCCGCCCATTAACGCCATAGTAGACCATTGCCCATTGAGACGTACTTTCATAATTCCTATATCCAAAGCTGTAAGAAGTGGAGCGTGATTAGGTAATACGCCAATTTGACCACTGTTGGTAGATAGAATGATCTCTTGAACTTCTGAATTCCGGACAGTTCGATTAGGAGCCATTACACGAAGATTTAGGGTCATTTTCTTCACTCTCCAAATGCTTGTAAGGTTGCAGCCTTCGCGGTAGCTTCATCAATATTACCTACTAAATAAAAAGCTTGTTCGGGGAGACCATCCAATTCTCCGGAAAGGATCATTTGGAACCCTTTGATCGTTTCTACGAGAGTAACATATTTTCCCGGAGAACCAGTAAAGACCTCTGCTACAAAAAAAGGTTGTGATAAGAAACGTTCGATCTTTCGTGCCCTTGCTACAGTTAAACGATCCTCCTCCGATAATTCATCGAGTCCAAGAATAGCTATAATGTCTTGAAGTTCTTTATAACGTTGTAAAGTTTGCTTAACTCCCTGCGCAGTTTCGTAATGTTGTTCGCCCACAATCCAAGGTTGAAGCATAGTAGAAGTTGAATCTAAAGGATCTACAGCCGGATAAATGCCTTTGGCAGCTAATCCTCTCGATAGTACAGTAGTAGCATCTAGGTGTGCAAATGTTGTAGCAGGGGCAGGGTCAGTCAAATCGTCCGCAGGTACATAAACTGCCTGGATGGAGGTTATAGATCCCTCCTTTGTGGAAGTAATTCTTTCTTGCAAAGTACCCATTTCTGTGCTGAGAGTTGGTTGGTAGCCCACAGCAGAAGGCATTCTACCTAATAAAGCAGAAACTTCAGATCCTGCTTGAACGAAACGAAAGATATTGTCAATAAATAGAAGTACGTCTTGCTTATTAACATCTCGAAAATATTCGGCCATGGTTAGAGCGGTTAAACCAACTCTCATACGAGCTCCTGGTGATTCATTCATCTGACCATAAACTAAGGCTACTTTTGACTCTGAAATGTTTTGTTCATTAATCACCTTTGATTCTTTCATTTCCATGTAGAGGTCATTCCCTTCGCGGGTACGTTCTCCCACTCCAGCAAATACGGATACACCTCCATGAGCCTTAGCAATGTTGTTGATCAGTTCCATGATTAGTACTGTTTTTCCCACCCCAGCTCCTCCAAATAATCCAATCTTTCCTCCACGACGGTAAGGAGCTAAAAGATCTACTACTTTAATTCCTGTTTCAAAAATTGATAATTTAGTATCTAACTGTGTAAAGGCTGGAGCAGGTCTATGAATAGGAAATGTTGTGCTAGCATCTACGGAACCTGCATTATCGACGGGTTCTCCAAGAACATTAAAGATTCGTCCAAGAGTAGCTTCACCAACTGGCACACTTAGAGGGGCTCCTGTGTCAATAACTTCCATTCCTCTAGTTAGACCATCCGTAGCACTCATAGCTACAGTTCTAACCTTATTATTTCCCAATAATTGTTGTACTTCACAAGTAACACTAATCTCTTGACCAGCCGGATTTCGGCCTTTGACTATTGAAGGGTTATAAATATTGGGCATCTTACCTGGAGGAAAAACCACATCTAAGACTGGACCAATAATCTGAGTAATGCGTCCTACATTCCTGTCAACAAGTGCGGAAACCCCAAGAGCAAGAGGATTTTTTTTCATGAGATTCCAATAGTATTAAATTTTTTTGCTGATTTTACTGATAAAGATCCTTGGTATCAAGTCGATCGGTTCGGTTAATAATGAATGAATAAAGTTACGCTTACATCTCGCCTTACCTATTCACATTCAATATAAATTAGTCAATTTCTATTCTAGCTCATACTCCCAATATGTGTAAGAGAGTTCTTTCTATTCTATTCTATTCTTAGGTGAAAATGAAGGACTTTCGCGGAATTCTATGTAGAATGGGAATTTCGATCATGAATACTAATTAGCTCTTTTCTTTTTTTTTTTTTTTTATCATTTGAAAATTGAATACTTTAATTTATTTCTATTCTCATCAACCAACCAGTTTAACACTTAAGAGGTTCCGGGTCAATCTGGGTAAGACTCAGGAAGAAACTTGAACAGAATCTGTACCTCCTATATCAAAAGTATTTTCTTCCAGGTTATGAATAATAAATTAATTGGGCATTATCCCTTGTTTCCGGGGGTATATCGTTGGTGTAAGTGGTGCAGAAAGGATTCTCCTTTCATTCTCTCTCCTCAAAAAGTAATTGATATCTACGCAAATATTTGTTTGGAAACAAATGTTTCAGCTTTGTGCGAAGAATAAAAAAAAAAAAAGACTTACTAATACTAAGATCTCACTAATATTAAAGCAACTAGGTTGCATCACATATCAAGAATAATATACAATGGTAGTGTTTCACCATCGGGGAAGTATCTCCGCCCGAAGATAGGCAAGTATAGTAGGACGGATATTCTATTCATCGTCTTGCAAAAATTTTGAGTATTTGTCGAGCAGACCTTATCCTTGCAAGAGTTATCAATTGAATTGTAGGGAGGGACCCACGTCACCACAAACGGAGACTAAAGCGAGTGTTGGATTCAAAGCTGGCGTTAAAGATTACAGATTAAATTATTATACTCCTGATTATAAGACCAAAGACACCGATATTCTGGCAGCATTCCGAATGACTCCCCAACCCGGAGTACCACCTGAGGAAGCAGGAGCTGCAGTAGCTGCTGAATCTTCCACCGGTACATGGACCACTGTCTGGACCGATGGACTTACTAGCCTTGATCGTTACAAAGGTCGATGCTATGACATCGAACCCGTTGCTGGAGAAGAAAATCAATATATTGCCTATGTAGCTTATCCTTTGGATCTGTTCGAGGAAGGTTCTGTTACTAACATGTTCACTTCCATTGTAGGTAATGTATTTGGATTTAAAGCCTTACGAGCTCTACGTTTGGAAGATTTGCGAATTCCTCCTGCATATTCCAAAACCTTCCAAGGTCCACCTCACGGTATCCAAGTTGAAAGAGATAAATTGAACAAATATGGTCGTCCTTTATTGGGATGTACTATTAAACCGAAATTAGGTTTATCCGCTAAAAACTACGGTAGAGCAGTGTATGAATGTCTTCGTGGTGGACTTGATTTTACTAAAGATGATGAAAACGTAAATTCTCAACCGTTTATGCGTTGGAGAGACCGTTTCTTATTCGTAGCAGAAGCTCTTAATAAATCTCAAGCGGAAACGGGTGAGATTAAGGGTCATTACCTGAATGCTACCGCAGGTACATGTGAGGAAATGATGAAAAGGGCGGTATTCGCTAGAGAATTGGGAGCGCCTATTGTCATGCATGACTATTTGACAGGAGGTTTTACTGCAAATACTAGTTTAGCCCATTATTGTCGGGACAATGGTCTACTCCTTCACATTCACCGTGCAATGCATGCTGTTATTGACAGACAGAGAAACCATGGTATTCACTTCCGTGTATTAGCTAAAGCATTGCGTATGTCCGGTGGGGATCACATTCACTCCGGTACTGTGGTGGGTAAACTTGAAGGGGAACGTGAAGTAACTTTAGGTTTTGTTGATCTACTTCGTGACGACTACATTGAAAAAGACCGAAGTCGTGGTATTTATTTTACCCAAGATTGGGTATCTATGCCTGGTGTTTTGCCTGTAGCTTCAGGGGGTATTCACGTTTGGCATATGCCCGCTCTGACCGAAATCTTTGGAGATGATTCTGTATTACAATTTGGTGGTGGAACTTTGGGACACCCCTGGGGGAATGCACCAGGTGCAGTAGCTAACCGAGTTGCTTCAGAAGCTTGTGTACAAGCTCGTAACGAAGGACGTGATCTTGCTCGTGAAGGTAATGAGATTATTCGCGAAGCTTGTAAATGGAGTCCTGAACTAGCTGCTGCTTGCGAAGTATGGAAAGAAATCAAGTTTGAATTTGAGACGATTGACACACTGTAATTTAGTTAGTTTCACTAGTTGATTCATTTTTCTTTCACCCTACTAATCTTTGGAAAGAGATTAAGGTGAAAGAAAAATAGAAAAACATATTCTTCCTCTTTAAAGTTAAAGGATAAAAAAAAAATAACCGAATCTTATCTTAGGGGAATCACTAAAAAACTGAGTTTTTCAGTCAAGATTCCATCCCATTTCAATAGGGTTTGCAGCTCGTGGATCCGAGCCCATGGTTCTGAACCATGAAGTCAAGGGTTCAAACCCCTTCTAGCCCACCGAAAAAGAATATGTATATACTATTTCTATATTCGATATTGGAACATAGAATTTTTTTTCTAACCAAAAAATCATAGTTTTTCCTTATTCAAATTGTTTTTCCAATCTGAATGAATTCCATTGGATAACCGGGAAAGGGTTCTATCGTACCATCAATCATAAAAGATAAGTGATTACCATTCAAGCAAGCATCCAATTTAATAATAATTACGTTTTTGTATCGAATCATTCTATCTCGGATTAATAATGCAAAATCCTATTTTTCTATTAGATCAGAATATTATAATTTTGAATTTGTATAGTCGAGCTTTTTAATGGGAGATATAGAAAAACTTGCAGAGTGTGAATATATATATATATATTTTTTTTTATTGTTGGAGAGTCTTCAAAAAATTGGTTTGAAAATAAGCGCAGATTAGATGAATCAATTATAAACCCTATAACTATCAAAATTTCTGAAAAAGAAGATGATACAAATATGAATATAGACAAAAACTATATAGAAGTTGAAACTATTAATAGAGGATCACGGATTTTGTGTGACAGTCGTAAGAACAAAAATGCTTCAAACGACTCGAGACAAAATAGACGCACGCATCATCATTCGTGAAGAACACGGATAATCATCCGGGAATGAGTGGTACAGAAAGAGAAAGAATTGAACCTTCATTTGATCGTGGCACCCGGCATCTCAAAAACATGATGACTCGATGTTTTATTAGATTCTATGATAGAGATTCTTATAAGAATCGTATCACTTTTTATTAAAAACAAACAGGTTCAACTGATGTTATTCAGTTGAGTATGAGTAAATCGAAAGGGACCCTCATGGGAAGTCGTTTGGACGGGCCCCATTGTAGGTGAAAGGGTGCCCTATCAAATACGTTACCAGAAGATTTATACCATTAATTATTGTGTGAGGGAGTGTGTACATAAGAAAATAAAAAAATTTGAGTTCAACGCAAACGGCTAAGATTCCTCCTGCTCCATATATTCATCAAGCATAGAAAAATTTATTATAGTAATTCTTACATAAACTACCGCGAGTTTCGGTATGTTGGGAGATATTATTCCATTCATTATTTATTGCCGGACCTAAAGTATGTGTTGCATTCGCAGTTTAAAGAGTAATCGAAACCACATTCATTACGCCATAGAATATCTAACAGTTAAAGCTGAATCTTATTTGATCATGGCTTAATTTAATTGATTGTTTTACGTAATTTGCCAAGTAAAAAAATCAAATCTTATGTTATGGTTATGATTCAGCTCCCTGTAAAGAACGTAATAATTATTATTCTAGATAATTATTACGTTCTGTCTTTTCTTCGATCCACTGCTGTTTTTCATCCCCTATCATAAGTTGATCCACATCCAAAGATTTTTTACTTATCAAATCAGTTTTTATTCCATTCTTTCACCACTTAAGTGTTATAATCTCTTCGTATACGAAGAGATTATAACACTAATACAATCTTATTTAAGTGTTAATATTCTAATGGGAAGATATTTAACTCAATTTGGATTTGATAAAAAAAAAATATTGAATCAAGAATAATTTTCCAGAGAATTATTAATCAAAATCTTCAATAGAGAAGAAACATAATTTTTCATAAATCTCTCTCACGAGAGAGTTATAATTAGTTTCCCTATTCATTCCTACAAAAAAAAATATATATATATATTATTTAAGGTGATTTTTTTACGACAGCAGCTTCTTACTCACATTCCATTTCCGTGCCCCTAGTAGGTTTAGTTTTTCCAGCGATTGCAATGGCCCTTTTGTTCATATATATTGAGGAGGACGAGATTGTATAAAATTTGATCTAATATAATCTTAATATTTTTCTAGATTTGAGAATGAAAGAATGTCTTTATTTCTTGTTCAAACAAGTATGGTAAAAACATTTTGAACGAATTTGAGGAATTTCTTGTTTCTTCATCCGCAACGAGTTCAAATTTATTTGGACCACCGTCTTTCAGGGAGAGCATACATCGGATATTAGTTCCTGTATGAAGAAACGAAAAGACTTTTCTTAAAAAAAAATCTCTCTGTAATAATAATAATAATATGATAAGAAAAGTCTTTTTTTATTGGTCGATATATATATATATATATATATATATATATAGTCGAGGAAAAATGAATGACCTCTAGAACAAGAAATTGAAATCTGCTATTTTGTCCTATCATTCCCGCTGTTTCTGTCTCATGACATTCAGCAAGATAAGATCCAGGAGACTCTGTTACGAATTGGCAATCCGAATGGCTTCGGGTGGAACCTATAGCAGGGTCTCGAAGAATAAGCAATTTTTGTCGGGCCCGCATTGTCTCGTTGGGTGCATTGGGATTCTTTCTGGTTGGAATCTCAAGTTATCTCGGTAAGGATCTGACACCTCTCTCCTCGTTATTATCTCAGCAAATTCTTTTTGTCCCACAAGGGATTGTAATGTGTTTCCACGGTATTGCAGGTCCGTTCTCCGGCCCCTATTTATGGTGTACCATTTCACGGAATGCAGGTAGTGGTTATAATCGATTTGACAAACGAGAAGGAGTTGTTTATCTTTCTCGTTGGGGATTTCCCGGAGAAAATCGTCGGATTCGTATTCGATTTTCCATGAAAGATATCCAAGCGATACGAGTGGAAGTTAAAGAAGGTATTTATCCTCGGCGTGCTCCCCACACGAAAGTAAAAGGTCAGCAGGATATTCCTTTGACTCGTACCGATGAACACTTAACCTTGGGAGATATGGAAGAAGAAGCTGCCGAGTCGGCTCGTTTCTTGCGCGTATCGATCGAGAGACTTGAAAATGAACCCCAGGATATTTTTTTAGTTGTTGAATAACAAATAATAAAAATGTAGAAAGATGAAATTTAGGGATTCAAAAAGTTCTTTCTTATGCGGTTCCCTCTTGTCGAAGTATAAGTAGCACTCACGAATTTGAAATCGGAAGTTCTTCAGTGGTTCTCAAATGTGCCTTCTCGTTCTTTAGAAGGAGCTTATAAAGCTAGCAAGCGAATACGGCATATCAAAAAAGATTATTTGTCCTATAAATGTTCGATTTTATATTCGAGACACCCTCGGCAAGCTATCGTTTCACATATGAATACGGAATTAAATAACTCCGTATTCATAATATATTGGAGTGTTTTAGAATGTAAAATTAGCATTCATTCACTAAATCTTTTGAATAAATTGAGATCGATTATATCAAAAGGATTTTATATTTTTATTGATCCACATTCGGTTTTCGTTGATCAACGGTTTTGCATTTTACCAGAATCAAATCTTTATAATATTTGGTCATACCCGTCGAATATTCCATTTTTCCTCTCTACTTCTCGAGAGCCAAGAGCTTCAAAAAAAATTAAGAAAACATTTGAAAAAAAAAGATTTTTTGATTATAGGAACTTTCAAAATAAAAATTATATTGTTTCAAGTGACTTATTTAGGAGAGAGCCGAATAAGATCGAACAAATGAATAGAAAATTAGCTTGGATTGAGGCAACTCCGAATGATCCAGATAATTGGAAACGATATTATTCCCTTCTTCCTTCCCTGCCCAAAATGGAGGATACCTCGGAAAAAAAATTATCCTTTTCGGAGTCAAAAGATTCGATAATCACCACGGTAGCTTATGAATCTATAGGTCTTGTACCTCGTTCCATAACTCGTACTTCATCTGGATTCCAAACAGGGTTGATAGGTCAGTCAAGTTCATTAGTACTTCATGAATTCCAATTGGCTAAGTATCAAACACTAGCCTCTCTACAATATATTGGATGTTCAATACTTATCCCTTACGGAATTTCAATCTTCTTAAAAGGATGGTTTTTGGAACCTCGGATTGAAAATTGGTGGAATACTTACCAATCTCAGATTTTTACTAATTTTTTCCGGGAAGAGAGAGCCTTAGAGAGGCTCCGGGAAGTGGAAGAACTCCTTCGGTTAGATAAAATGATGTTAAATTCTCTAAAAGCTCAGTCACAAGATCTCAATATGAAGATTCATGAAAAAACAATTCAATTAGTAACGATGCACAATGAAGAGAGTATTCAGGCTATTCCGCATCCATTAACAGATATAATCTATTTTGCTACTCTAAGTGCCTTGCTCATTCTGGATAGAGAGAGGCTCGCTGTTCTCAATCCCTGGATTCAAGAATTATTTTATAGCTTGAGTGATACAATGAAAGCTTTCTCCATTCCTTTATTCACCGATCCACGTATTGGGTTCCATTCGCCTCATGGTTGGGAAATATACATAGATTCTTTTTTATCACATTTAGGATTCGCTCGTAACAAACATATAGTATCCCGCTTTGTTTCAACCTTTCCAGTCATTTCAGATACAGTTTTTAAACATTGGATTTCCCGTCATTCAAATCGTATATCTCCTTCGATCGTAGCCACTCATCATACAACGAATGAATAAAAAAGGTTGTTTTTATTATTGGTCTTACTTGAGAATAGTATTTTTTTTTTTTACCCCAGAACAGAATGAATTGCCGGCTATTTCCGTTTCGAATCAATTGAGAATAGAAGTATATATACACTTTTCATTTTCCACCTTTATTGTTACTATAATGGCGGAGTTGCGGGCACAGGTAGCTATTGTAACAACTGGGATGTTGAAGGCACCCAACTCGTGGAAATATTTAGAACAAATAATCGAACCATGCAGAAACAAATTACTTATGATTGGATGATAAAGTTGGTGACTCGATCGATTCCGATCTTGATCATAATGACTACAATAGCTTGGCCATCTATCCCGGAAGCATATCCAATTTTTGCACAGCAAAGTTACGAGAACCCTCGAGAGGCAACTGGACGTATTGTATGTGCCAATTGTTACTTAGCTGAAAAACCTGTGGATATCGAAGTTCCACAATCTGTACTCCCGGATACCGTATTTGAGGCAGTTGTTAAAATCCCTTATGATATGCAAATAAAACAAGTACTTGCTAATGGTAAGAAAGGGGCTTTGAACGTGGGAGCTGTTCTTATCTTACCCGAAGGATTTGAATTAGCTCCTCCTGATCGTATTCCCCCCGAGATTAAAGAAAAAATGGGTAATCTTTATTTTCAGACTTATCGTCCTGATAGAAAAAACATTCTGGTAATAGGTCCTGTTCCGGGTGGAAAATACAGTGAGATTGTGTTTCCCATTCTTTCACCAGACCCTGCTACTAATAAAGAAGCTTATTTTTTGAAATATCCTATATATGTGGGTGGCAATAGGGGAAGAGGACAAATTTATCCCGATGGGAGCAAAAGCAACAATACGGTTTATAATGCTTCAGCCACGGGTAAGGTAAGCAAAATATTACGTAGAGAGAAAGGTGGGTATGAAATAACGATTGAAAATACATTGGACAGCCGTCCGGTGGTTGATATTGTACCCCCAGGACCAGAACTCATTATTTCGGAAGGTGAATTAATTAAGATTGATCAACCATTAACTAATAATCCTAATGTAGGTGGTTTTGGTCAGGGAGATGCGGAAATAGTACTTCAGGATCCGTTACGTGCTCAAGGTCTTTTGTTATTCCTCGCATCGGTTGTTTTAGCACAGATATTCCTAGTACTCAAAAAGAAACAATTTGAAAAAGTCCAATTAGCTGAAATGAATTTTTAGGTTCAGTTTATATATTGTTCGAAACAAAGTTAACTGAAGCGCCTGATCAGTAGAATCCCCATTTCATTTCTTATATCGATTGCTAATGTGTAATGAGATCATCGATTTTAGTTTCTATACATTCGTATAATATGTATGGTAACGGTTTCTTCAGAGACTGAGAGTCAGTCTGGAATATCATTATCCCCTTCCTTTACTACTATAAATTGGGGATACCACATCAAAATATGTATTTCAGAAGGGGTGACTCAGCAAGCATTAAGACATAGCATATCAGCTTGCCGAATGGTCTTCTTTTATTCCCCATATATTCCTATTTTAGGTGCTATAAAAGAATCTTTCTTATCTATTTATTTATTTAGAATATCTCTCAAGATAAAATAAAATGGATCTAGAATATATATATATATATATATATATATATATATATATATATTTTTTTTAGATCAAAAACTGTTTCTATTTCGGGGAACAACATATCATAAAGCTCTTCTATTTACTTGAAGAGAATGACCTTTGTTCTTACCAAAAATATAATATTCTGAAACAGATCCACAGACGTAACGTATGGAGGAGAGACGGACAAACCCTTAGAAATATCACCATCTTTTCCCCCCAAAAAATCGAAGTCGATTTTAATATTGAGGTACAGGAAGCCCGTGATCCTTTTGACCTTGTTCACCAATTACTAAGAGAATATGTTCTGCATATCCTTCTGAGAATTCTTCTAGCTTATCTTATAAAGAGTGGAAAACAGATGAATGGTATATAGAAAAGGCTTATGTTTTTTATTGCAGAAACACATGGGGTCCCAACTCCCTGGCTCGTTTCGAAGGTGTTCTTCTCCCCGGCCCGAATTACGCTCCAAATCCCATATTAAAAACATGGAATTTCCATAGCATAATCTCAGCCTTTACGAAAGTGAATAGTAATTCACCACATTCAATTTTTGGGAAAGGATAGTAATTTGTTGTTCTAGCAAGATTATTGATTTGTAAATTATTTTTATTTTCTTTTAATAAGATAAGAAAAACTTATGATAAATCGATCAAAAATTTAAGATGCTAAAAGATTTATCTGCATGATAAAAATGTCACTAAATGATGTGATGACATATTATCAATTGATTTTTTCTTTTATTTAAAATTATTAGATAAATTTATGGAATAATAAGATTCTCAAGAATCTTATTATATTTCGTTAATCTTTCTTATTTCTTATTGGAACCGGAAGACTCAATAAATGAATGAATTATTAATAAAACTTTGCCCATTTCAAGTTCAAAGTGAGCAAAGTTTTATTATCTATTGAGTCTGGGCGAACTAACCTACCCTTGCATTACAGTATTCCTTATACAGGTTCAGGTTTATTTATCCAGTCGATTCAATTATTACAGGGATGATCCTAATCCGGAGTATGGGCCATGAAAAGAAATACCTACTGGACCGATCACAGGGGTACCAACTACGGTACCTATTAGCCACAGGGGAATCCTTCCGGTGGTATTGGCCATTTATTCTACTCCCCTCACATTCCATTGGGTGGTCATGACTCCGAGACATGGACGGTCACGGACAATTAGAATCTTGGATCTTTCCGTATGAGGCAAGAAAGTTTATGCCGTTATTAATTAGAAAAGTGACTGGGAAATGGAACAGCAAGTACAAGGATTAGTAACAACCCCCAATAGAGGCTGGTACGATTTGATTCCACACTCTGTTTGTTCGGATTTGGTTGTGTCGTAGCTTCTTCACGCTCCAGATAAATAAGGTTGGTTTATCGTTGGATGGATTGCGTTGCTGATATTGATCCTGGGGAGAAAACCGTAGGTACAGCTAGTCCATGAACGGCCAGCCATCTAACTGTGAAAATTGGATAAGTTCTATCTATAGTCATTGATACCTCCTACAAAGATCTAGTAAATTCATCGACTTGTTCCAACGAATTGAAACGGCCGGTTATTAATGGAACCTCTTGTCGGCTCTCCGTAAAATACTCATTTGGCCGAGGACTCCCGAACACATCGTAAGCCAACCCTGTGCTGACGAATGACCAACCTGCAATGAACAAGGGAGGTATAGTAATGCTATGAATCACCCAGTACCGAATACTTGTAATAATGTCGGCGAAAGGGCGCTCTCCCGTATTCCCAGACATGGTTAGCTCCGTGTTATATATTCTTTGTAGACGCGAGGAGGAATTGATTCCATTATGGAGGATCGAAACCGGAAGATATGGAATCTACTGATATCTCCTTTAAACCTTGTTAGATTGTCAACCTTGTACCAAGGGTATCTTTGAAGCATACTGGACCAGTATAGCTAGCGTTCTTCCGACGCAGCAAGACAACTAACTTTCAATGGGAATAAAGGAAAGGAAAAAGAAAGAATAAGATTGAATAATTTGGTCATTTTATTAGCACTGTTTGACTAACTTAATCAATATTCAATAAACCCAGTGACTTGAGATCATTTTGCGTGACCTGACCTCAGATGAGAAGATTTTGAACGTAAAGAACCTATATGAATGTTTAAATACTGGAACCATTGGACGTATGGGTCACAGAGGGAAAAACCACTACAACGGATTACTATGGTTTTAGCGGTTACGAACAAATGTAAAGCCAGCCTTTTGAGATTGATGCAGCTCCAGGAGAAAGAGTGGGAGTGTTATAGCCCGTGTAGAATATGGGACTCCTGTGCGCGCTATGTTCACTCCACATGGATTTGGGTCGCACGGATTACACAGAGAATATGATTACCGATGTGGCACAGGTGAATAGAGAGCGAATATTTATATTTATCCTACGAACAAAAAAATATTCTTCGGCCGATTCCCAATGCAATAGTTTCTTCAAATAAGGAAGACCGAGTAAAGAATAGAGATTATTAAAATTAGTTAGATTAAAGATCTGTGAAACTTTGAGTCATTATGAGTTAGTTTACAGAAAGTAACATTCCCGCGATCCCGAGCCTCACATTAATGGCTTACCCTTACTGGGTATTCGTCTAGAGGTAAATACAAACGAAGATATTTATGATTAGGTGGATATCGAATTCCTGCATCCCAACATGAGATGGATAAAACTTTTCCTACGACTGTATAAGATTTTTGTTTCCTCATAGTTTGTGAAGCAATATCGATAGCATAGGGATAGGAATTAATTATTTTGGAGAAACTGTAAAAATAGTTGGATCGAAAGGAATTCGTAATAGAGTAGTATCATCATGGGTTTAAAGGAAAAAAGTTCCAAAAAGTCTTTATTGTTGGAGATAATGAATGTAAGAATTATTCTCTTTAGGGTCGAATACAAACAAGGGGAAAATGTACAATGTGGAATGGCGGTTGGGACTGCGAAATCCCATACTCGATTCAAAGCACAAGTCTATATTCCCTTCCTTGGAAGGAACAAACAAAAATTTCCTCCCCCCAGAACATCCTCCAAAATTTATGTTCGTATTACTGATGCAATTGATAAGATTGAATCATTTCAATACTATGTAATTCTGGCGAAAGAAATACAAATAGTAATGCTAGGTGATCGGATGAGAATATTCACTTTAATTGAACCTTTAAAACGAAAATAAAAGCGTTTCGCTATTCGTTGTGGAGATCATACAGTAGGAACTTGCGCGATTTCCGAGTCGTTTTATCAATTCACGGACTGGAAATCGATACGAATATGAAAAGTGATTTAGAATAACGATTATTTGAATATAGTTCTTCCTTTTTTACTTATGAAAAAGTATTTTTTATATCCCTCATTCCCAATCATATATTCTTCATATTCTTATTATGCGAGGGTAATGACGAATATAAGAAAGAATCTCGTTTCAATTGGATATTTTGTACTTCGAATTAATCTTTATTTTTTTGGTCATAAAGAGATTTAGGTAATTACTCTACAAGGGTGTATACTAAATTCGTTATCACCATTCAAAGTTTTTTCTATGTCTATTATACCTAGCTACTTCGTATTCCTATTGGCTGCTCTAACTCCAGCTTTAGTTCCACTTACTGGCTCAAATAAGATAAAACTTATCTAGAAAATAATGACGGGGAAAATCAAGGAAAATTTTCTGCCAGATGATGGTTATTGAGATTCACAGCAAACTTGGGTACTATCTAAGTTAGATATTGTCTTCGTTAACTCAGAAAGAAACGGTTGAAGCTTTGCCATCCGGAATCGTATCAGGTTCGATTCCAACAACTTCAGCTGGATTATTTGTAACTGCATATTCACAATACTGACGTGGTGATCAATTGGATCTTTGACCGAGGATTGGATTACGTTTAGCATCCCACACTTGCCTCCCTTCTTAGGGAGGTCAAATTGATCAATAAATTTTGCTGTTTTATCAATGAATCTAATTGAGTTCAAAATTTGATTATGGAAAAGGAAAAAACACATCAAATTCAATTTTATTATCAAAATCACGCTCTGTAGGATTTGAACCTACGACATCAGGTTTTGGAGACCTACGTTCTACCGAACTGAACTAAGAGCGCTTTTTTCGCATCACATAGGAGGTCGTGGATAGAGAGATAATCTTCTTTTATTCTCTCCTATTTCTTGAATACTTATTGCTTGTATTCCGCGAATACCTATTCGTTCGAAGATCTCTCATACGTATGAGATTCGGGTTAGGGATGACAGGATTCGAACCTGCGACATTTTGTACCCAAAACAAACGCGCTACCGAGCTGCGCTACATCCCTCCCAACTTTCATACAAGATGGATTGTACTTTATTTAAATACTTTATTTAAAGCCTCTTGCCTACATCGTCCCATCCCTATTTCCTCATCGTCCTTTCCTGTATCGCAATTCGTTATGGAATAATTCTAATAATTTAACTGTTTTTTTTTTTTATTTTTTTTTTTTTGGGGGGGGGGGGGGGATTCTTAAAAACAAGGGAATCTTATATACAAGAACATTGAAATTGAAACTTTTGTATTTCCCCTATGAAAAGATTTGTGACTTGTTCAATAAAATCCTTTTTGATGAGGGATACTATACTGGAGAACAACCATTCATCGTAAATAATTATTATTCTTGGAATTCGAATAATTAAGTGATGAGATGATCGTATTTGATACTATTTATTCATTTATTTATTTAATAGTAGATAGAAATTCAAATAAATTATTATATATTTTTTACTGATTTATCGAGGTAGAATGGAAATAGTAACGTACACAAGAAAGAATTTAATAAAATTAATTACTAATAAATCACTTAAGAAGTCTCAAAGTAAAAAAGAATAGATTTCGCTTATTTCTATTGCTCTGTCATTACTTACTTATATGAACCTTCGTAGAAAAATGAAAATTTCAACAAAAAATTTAGTAAGAATCCTTTCAATCCAGTTTATGAAAGCCGGAAGAAAGTGATTTAGGGGGAGGAACTTGCAATGCAAGATGTAAAAACATATCTTTCCACAGCGCCTGTTGTAGCTACGTTGTGGTTCGGATCTTCAGCTGGTTTATCGACAGAGATTAATCGTTCTTCCCCGGATGCTTTAGTTCTTCCTCTTCCCCAAGGATAGTATACCCTTTTACCATTTCGAGTTTGACCACTTTTTGAGTTAACCTATTGGTTGGAAACTCCCAAATAAATATTTGAATTAAGTCTTATCGAAGAATCAAGTTCCAATGGGAAAAAGATGAGCTTGAAAATTTGACTTCATCGAAAAAATAGAGAATCTTATTGAATATCTCTAATAATGAAAAATTTTTTCTTAAAATTTTTCATTATTAGAGTTTTCGCCATAAGATCAGAAACTCATTTGTCTTTTCAAGATTCAAAAAATTATGGCTGAGAGTAAAAATGTGAGAGTAACAATTACTTCAGAATGTACTAGTTGTGTCCGAAACGGTAATGAAAAACATTCAGGTGTTTCCAGATATACTACTCGGAAAAATCGTCGCAATACGCCTACTCGAATGGAATTGAAAAAGTTTTGTCCTTATTGTTATCAACATACTATTCACAAAGAAATAGGAAAATAAGCAGTATTGGGGAGGTTCGTGAAACAAACCATGGGCAAATCCGAGCGATCTTCTCGTAAACGTTCGCCACCAATTAGATCAGGAGAAACTGTTGATTATAAGAATATAAGTTTACTTTGCGGATTTATTAGCAAGCGGGGAAAAATCTTATCTAAACGAATGAATAGATTAACCTCGAAACAACAACGTTTAATGACTATTGCTGTTAAACGAGCTCGTATTTTAGCTTTGTTACCTTTTGTCAATAACGAAAGTTAATTGGATATTATTAATAATAAATCTCATTAATTAAGATGAAATCGAAATAGGTCACATAAGGAAAAAGATCTCGATTCTCTTATGGAAAAGAGGGGATCTTGACTTTATCTATCTATTTATTCATTCCCGAGATTTAGTAATTCTCTCGATGTTTATACCTCCCCGGAGTGAATCAATCCCCGGAGAGGTTTTTATACCTTATTCCCCTATCTATTATTCGTTAACCTCTCTCAAAATTGTGGAAGAGCTACTAATATCCAATATAGCTATCTGCGCGAGTATTTTACGATTCAAAAAAACCTGGTTTTTGTATGAATGTTGAATAGATTTAGTATAAGAAACTCCATTGTTTCGGGCTGCTGCATTGATCCGGGTAATCCATAGACGACGAAAATCTCTTTTTCGTTTACCTTTATCTCGATGGGGAGAAACTAAAGCCTTTATTACTTGCTGTTTACCGGTTCGAAAGATTCTCGAATGAGCTCCTCGAAACCCTGATGTGAGTTGAATAATATCTTTCCGGTGTTTCCGAGCCACGTAGCCACGTTTAACTCTAGTCGTTGTTGCTTACTATATAAAAAATCACTGAATATTTAAATGAAGAATGAATGTAAAAATTCTTATATTTGAATATTCTTTATAATAGATTTTGCTCTGTTGATAAATAGGAGCAAAGAATGGATATGGTTGAGTTGATTAAAACACCCGTTTCGTTGTGATTATCACAATATTATGGCGATTAAAGAAATATTATTGAAATTACCATTGTATTTTTCGGATGTACATCGAATAGGATGCTATTCGATAGAATGGCATCTTTTACATAAGGTCCGCTTTCTCTTTACTATCCTTCATGGAATGAGACCACCGATCTTTCTGATGTAGGGAATAAAGATTCCCGTGGCTTTTGCTACTTCAACCTTCCTATCCACGAATTTTTTGGATTGGGCATCTGCTCAGTGAGCAAGGGATGGGACCTTGAACTGAGAAAAATCCGGGATTCCATCGTTTCTATAGTTTCTCCTTAAACGGTGGGGTACCCCCTATACGCCGGAGCCTCTTATTTCTCAAAACGAAATGAGAATGTTACCAGTGACTCGTATAGTTTTTGATCCCCAGCTCTACCCGATTCATCGAGCAAAAAAAGTCTTCTTACAATAAGACTTATCCATACAATAACGGCGTGTGATCGTGAGGGTTGGCTGGGCAGCTTACCTTGTAAGTCCGTTTTTGCGGCGATATAAGCATCATGCTTTTCGAATTGCATTTTCTTCCTCGCTCAATGGATTGATGACCATTCGCTATCATTGAGAAATTGCTTTTCATCCTGCATCGGGGTGATCGGATTTGCACCAATAGAAACCATAAATTTCATCCCCAATATTGGTGGATGATAGATCTGTACTTACTATAGTGAGGGGATTCTCCTGCCATATCGATCCCCCTGCACCTCGAGCTTCTGATCTAAACGAGTCGCACATACACCCTGGTACATACTCCTCTACGCTGAGGACATCCTCGAAGGGCAGGGGATTTTGTTCTATCTCCTATTGGCTGTCTTCGATTCCTAATGAGTTGTTGAATAGTAGGCATTCTTAGTGCAGTACGCAGAATTTACTAGTTCGGATTGATCCTAACCCTAAGAGTTTATTATGAGATTCAAAAACTAATCCTTAGAAGTTTTATTCTCTTGAAAGTGAAAGAAACTTCTAGAAAGATCGGAACTAAATCGAAACTTTATGACTCTCTTATTATATTTCGTATTAATAAATCTTATAATTTGTCGATTTTTCATTTATAGGATTTATTTATCATATGCAAGCAAGCTATTGTTCCTACTTATGGATCCGTCACACCGATCACTTTTATATTTACCATAAGCAGGGAATTTATTTTCTTCTCGAAAATTCTAGTTAATTTTTTTTAATCAGCTATTAATTAGAGAGTTCGAAGAAGTTTCTACAGCTATAGGATCAGTAATGCCATAAACTTTAGCTTCTTCCGCTGACATAAAAACATCTCTTTCCATATCTTCAGAGACTACCCATAAAGGTTTTCCTGTTCTTTGTACATAAATTTTAGTAACGCAGTCGCGAAGTTTCAACATCTCTTCTGCTTCCACAAGACATTCTCCCGCTTGTCCATCATAGAAAGAACTACCGGGTTGATGAATCATCACCCTATTAATAAATGCTTATTTACTTTTTATTCTTTCTTCCTCTATTCGAGAAAGACTTGATTTAATGAACCGTACAAGCATTTTTGGTGCATACAGCTCTATAATAGATTGAACAATTTTTTATATAATTCGTCATAATAAATAACAATAATATTATTGTTATTTATTATACAATATTAGATAGTAAATATTCTGGATATCGAAGATAGATGAATAAGATAATCTATGTACCATCTTTTTCTTTCAGAAAAGGAAGATACTGTGATGGTTCCATTGCTCCATACATTCCCTCATTCAGCAATCCCAAAGTTTCTTTTATCGATGTTATATGGCCATATTTCCTTTTTCTCCAATATTATTCCGGGAGTTTACGACGCTGGAATAGACCCCAGGAGATATAGGATCAAATTGATCGGAGAATAAAAAAAAAGCCACGGTTGTGTTTACTATCCCGATACTTCAAGTTTTCTTTATTACAGTTGTATCAAGTTTCGTATGCCATGCTATTATTACCCTCCATTCGTTGGCGCAGGCATAGTTAGTTTTTTCTTCACATCCTTTTTCTATCCATCAAACAAAGACTCATTGGCGCGGAGCGTGGGGTAGCGCTATACGTTTAGTAATTTCTCCTCCAGCTAAAATGAAAGATCCCATTGAAGCAGCTAATCCCACACAGATAGTGTTTACATTTGGTATTATATATTGCATAATATCATAGACAGATATTCCTGCTAATACCGCTCCGCCAGGAGAATTAATATATAAATAAATATCCTTACTCTGATCTTCTCCATTCAGGTACATCAGAATACAAATAGTTTGATTTGCAATTTCATCATCTATGTGCTGGCCCAAAAACAACAATCTTTCTCGATAAAGTCGGTTGATTAGGATAGATTTATAGCTTTTCTTCCTTTGGAACCGCACACGCACTTTTAAGTGCATACGGCTCGAGCAGTTGAAAAAGTTAGGTATTTTTTCTTCCGATACCCATCTTATAAAAAAACCTTTTAGTTAGATAAAAAAAAATCTTTCTTTCATCTCAAAGGATGAGTCTTACCACTTCCAGTTCAAGTTTGTCTTTGTTTCCAAAGTGTCACATTTTCAACTTATTGAACTACCTATTAACTGATGTCCAATTCAATGATTTTATTTTCAGCAGAATTCCCTTGTTTTCAAATAGATTCTTAATAAGATCCTTGGGTTTATGCTCCACTTCGGGGAAATATCTATCCGACTGTTACTCGCACATATGGAGCAAGTAGATCTACTGCCATTTTTCCACTCTATTTATTCTTACTTCTGCTAGAAATGCTTGTCCATATCATTTCATCATGATCAATCAAGAATGATTAATCTTTGATCAGTTGTTTGTTTCGTTGAACGAAGCCTGAATACTCTTTATTAGTTTTGGCTAGCCATAGATTATCATGATTGATAAATATTTTTTTTTTTTTTTCGTGAGAGATCTCACGCTTTAGATTACTGAGCATTTAGTCAATCTTAAGTGAGATAGAAGCATCTCAATCGGAAGGAATGACGGGAAGATTCCGTATAATCGAATATTTCAAACAAGTCGCACTGTACGTCAATCCAAACTATATCTTCCTCTCCGAAGATTCGAAGGGATACTTTCGGAACACCAATGGGCATTTCTTGGGGACCAAATATTATATTGCCCCCCAATACGAGAGCATAATTGATCGGGAAAAAAGATTGTATCAATTATATAGACCTACAGAATCTCTAGTGATTCCACCAATAGGCGTAGTAAATCATATTATAGTTCCGTTTCATACACATGATATGATTGATACACAAGGCGAAAGCGGCATGGACCAATGCATACCGATGAAATAAATCAAAAACCAAATATTGGATATTGGGTCTACTTTTTCCGAGCATGAACCTGATGCGATGGAGAGATAACAATTACTAAAATCCTTCCGAAGGAGAGATTACAGGATTTTCTATGATAATTCTCTCAATCATGGATCTGTATCAACAACTGGAAGGAAAAAATGGAACAGAACAGTCAATATGATGAATTGGATAGGGGTACGAAGGATGGAAAATCATAACATAATAAATTATTTTTTCTAATATTTGGCAAGTAAGTTAGTTATTTCAGAGCTTTCTCGGGACCCCTTAACTTAATGAGAAGCATCTAACAATGTAATACCTTAGAAGTTAGAAGCTCAGGTTTCATTTGTTCCTTATGATTGTTCAATAAAATAGACTTTGATGCCAATGAATAAGAAAACTGATTCATCTATCAAATATATATATATATATATTTGATTTTATAAATCAATAAAAAAAATTTGATATAGATTGTAAAAGATAGTAACTCATATGGATATGGATAGATGAAAAAATTGAACCTCTGTTTGAGTCTCCGTTCGAATAACCAATCCATTGGAGTATACTTTACCTAATTACACACATAGAGTATATAATAACATTACGCTCCTCGATTTAGTCAAGCACGATATTGAACCCTATTCTAAACTATGCGTCATCCATTATTTGAATCACTCTGATGTTTTATGGGACCAATATATTCATTGTTATGCTGAATCAAGAGATGCTAAACTATTCCTGCTCCTCTTCATTGTGAGAAAGAAGGGAATTGGTATCTCAATATCTCATCACGTATAACTGTAAATAGATGTGAATCCCTGTATGATTGGATAAGGTTTTAGCATCGTATAACAGCCCTTGAATGCAATAAAGTTACGTAGTGTCTACTCCCCTTTGAGAAAGGGGTATATGCATGGGTCCGCCTTGGTACCGTGTCCATACCGTTGTATCAAATGATCCTGGCCGTTCAATTGCTGTACATATAATGCACACAGCGTTAGTTTCTGGTTGGGCTGGTTCAATGGCTTTGTATGAGTTAGCAGTTTTTGATCCATCCGATCCTGTTCTTGATCCCATGTGGAGACAGGGCATGTTCGTTATCCCTTTCATGACTCGTTTAGGAATAACGAAGTCATGGGGTGGTTGGAGTATCACCGGAGAAACTGTAACTAATGCAGGTATTTGGAGTTATGAAGGCGTGGCTGCTGCGCATATTGTGTTATCTGGCTTGTTATTCTTATCAGCTATTTGGCATTGGGTATATTGGGATCTAGAAATATTTACTGACGAACGTACGGGAGCACTTACTATAGATTTGCCTAAGGTCTTCGGAGTTCATTTATTCCTTTCAGGAGTACTTTGTTTCGGATTCGGAGCATTTCACGTAACAGGTTTGTTCGGTCCCGGAATATGGGTGTCTGATCCCTATGGGTTGACTGGAGAAGCACAACCTGTAGCTCCAGTGTGGGGAGCCGAAGGATTCGACCCCTTCGTTCCAGGAGGAATAGCTTCTCATCATATTGCAGCAGGTATTCTAGGTATATTAGCAGGTCTATTCTACCTTAGTGTTCGTCCTCCCCAACGATTATACAAAGGATTACGTATGGGGAATGTTGAAACTGTTTTATCCAGCAGTATTGCTGCCGTGTTTTTTGCAGCCTTTGTTGCTGCCGGAACCATGTGGTATGGCTCCGCGACCACTCCAATAGAATTATTCGGTCCTACTCGTTATCAATGGGATCAAGGATTCTTTCAACAAGAGATAGATCGGAGGATTCGATCCAGCAGGGCCGAAAATCTTAGTTTATCAGAAGCTTGGTCCAAAATTCCAGAAAAATTAGCTTTTTATGATTATATTGGTAATAATCCAGCGAAAGGGGGATTATTCAGAGCGGGTGCGATGGACAATGGGGATGGAATAGCTGTTGGTTGGTTAGGTCACGCTGTCTTCAGGGATAAAGAAGGACATGAGCTTTTCGTACGTCGTATGCCTACTTTCTTCGAAACCTTTCCAGTAGTTTTGGTGGATGGAGAGGGAATTGCGAGAGCCGATGTTCCCTTCAGGAGGGCAGAATCAAAGTATAGCATTGAACAAGTAGGTGTAACTGTTGAGTTTTACGGTGGTGAACTCGATGGGGTTAGTTTTAGTGATCCCGCTACAGTGAAAAAATATGCTAGACGTGCTCAATTAGGTGAGATTTCTGAATTTGATCGTGCTACTCTAAAGTCTGATGGTGTTTTTCGTAGTAGTCCAAGAGGTTGGTTTACTTTCGGTCACGCTACATTTGCTCTTCTTTTCTTCTTCGGACATATTTGGCATGGTGCTAGAACCTTGTTCAGAGATGTTTTTGCTGGTATTGATCCTGATTTAGATGCTCAAGTTGAATTCGGAGCATTCCAAAAACTAGGAGATCCAACTACCAAAAGACAAGTAGTATAACATCAATCCAAAAATATATATATCTCGTTTTCAAAATTAAATCTATCTAATCTATATAGATTAGATAGATTTAATTTCTATATCTTTAAGTAGTACGAAAGTTATCCCTATACTCCCTCACCCATACAATCGAATCTACGGAAGCATTGGTTCATACATCCTTGCCGGTAAGTACTTCAGGAATAATATTTTTTGCTATTTTCTTCCGGGAGCCACCTAAAGTTCCAAGTAAAGGGAAAAAATGATTTTTGGATCATCAAGAGGGTGATCCGGGATGAAAAATTAATGACCTTCCCTAAAGACTGAGGGAAGGTCACTTAGGCTAATCTTCATGCTCCTCAAAAGGATCTCTAAGTTCTTTGGAGGGTTGCCCAAAGGCAGTATACGAAGCGTGACCGGTGAAGCTGACAAGTGAACGAGATATGGAGATAGCGACCAAGGTTGCAGTTTCCATTGCTAAGTAATCCCGAGATAATGGTTTGTTTCCGTTTCCAATATAATAGTACATAAAGTTAACAAATCTCAACTAATGTAATAAGTTTTACGGCTACAAAGATTATTGATGGTATTCCCAGGATCAAACCGCAACGAACCAGTGTAGGAAGTTCATCAAAACCACTTAATTCGGAATATGGTAAAGTGGCTCCTGGATGGGGAACCACTCCCATTATGGGTGTCGCAATGGCCCTATTTGCAGTCTCTCCAGTTATTATATTGGAACTTTATAATTCCCCCGTTTCATTGGATGGGATTCCGGTGAGTTGGTAATGAACAAAAACTAAAGAGTCTTTCCCCCCCAACAAATATTCCAATCTAGTGAAATAGAAAAATTTATAAATCTTCTGTTTCATTAGATTTAATGGCTTGCTTAGGGTCCGTAGGTTAGCTCTCCTCTCCATGGTAGTTCAATCGTGTGATTCTCCAATTAGGAGATCTTTGGAATACGGGTGTGCGACTCGTCTGAATTAATCATTGATAGTACAAAGTAATTTGTCATCTTTCTCACAGAATGATCCTACCTTGCTGGATACCAATTGAATAGTTAGCATCTGAAGCGCGGGGCTCACGAAGGCATTAGTTCAATAGGAAGATTTAAACCATGATTAATTTATGTATATCCGCTATTCAAGCTTCGTTACCAAACTTTCAATAACTTGAAAAATTTGTTGACTAGAAATTCTACGATATATTTTTCACAACTGCATACTTGGGAAATGAGAGAACATTCCCATTTTATAAGCATATTTTATCAAGTTGGTGACGATAGAGAAGCTTCTTACCCATCGTACCTCCTCTAAAAAAAAGAGTCTATCGGAGTTAGTAGGAATCTAAGGTTTTTGAATATCCATCAAGGTTTCAACGAGATAATCTTCATAATTTATTTTATATCACTGTTTTTTCAATATATATTGATGATAGGAGAAAAGATTGTTCAAAAGGCCAACAATATTCATTCGTTTTGGAGGGAAAAAAGAGCCGACTTGGGATCAAGGCAATAAAATGTTATGAAAAAGATTAGGTTCTACCTTTTTTTGGGGGGAGTTTTTATTGAAATAATTAATGAAAAAATTTCGTATCATTTTTTTGCTCAAGCCGTATGAAGGGAAATCCCCATGTACGGTTTTCAGAGGGGGGAGCGTATGAAATAAAAGTTCACCCATCTCAATAAAGTATATGATTGGTTTGAGGAGCGTCTTGAGATTCAGGCGATTGCGGATGATATTACTAGTAAATATGTTCCTCCCCATGTCAATACATTTTATTGTCTAGGGGGAATTACCCTGACTTGCTTCTTAGTACAAGTAGCCACTGGTTTTGCTATGACTTTCCACTATCGCCCGACCGTTACAGAAGCTTTTAGCTCTGTTCAATATATAATGACTGAAGTCAACTTTGGTTGGTCAATTCGATCAGTCCATCGATGGTCGGCAAGTATGATGGTTCCAATGATGATTTTGCACGTATTTCGCGTTTATCTCACGGGGGGATTCAAGAAACCTCGTGAATTAACTTGGGTTACAGGTGTAATTTTAGCCGTATTAACCGTATCTTTTGGTGTAACTGGTTATTCTCTGCCCTGGGATCAAATTGGTTATTGGGCTGTCAAGATTGTAACTGGTGTACCTGAAGCTATTCCTGCAATAGGATCTCCCTTGGTAGAGTTATTACGCGGGAGTGCCAGTGTAGGTCAATCCACATTGACTCGTTTTTATAGTTTACACACTTTTGTATTACCTCTTCTTACTGCTGTATCTATGCCGATGCACTTTCCAATGATTCGTAAGCAAGGTATCTCAGGTCCTTTACGAGCGGGAAGAAACGCAATAGGGTAGGGATTAATATTCATATTATCTCAACAACTTAACTTTCATTAAATTATTCCATTGCCATAGACATTCTTTATAAACAATAAAGAATATCTCATGGATTTTGTTTTCTATTTCGAAGTATTACTGGGTTCAGACCAATGAATAGTCGAAAATAGATTCTTTTCAGAGAGAAGATGGATTACGGGAGTGTGTGACTTGAATTATTCAACTTCGGCTATGCAGATATTCCATTGAATCTGTCACATCGACATCCAATGAGAAAATGTGTCTCTATCCCGATCTCGCTCCTACTTGTAGGAGGGTTAAAACTCGGGTACAAAAATCTCGTTGGTTTTGGAAAGAGAATCATTTCCATGATCGAATTATAATCTCAAATAGGCTTCGCAAAATCCAGTAAGTTAAAGTGAGATATATTTATTCTTCCTTGGGAGAAAAGGAATATGGTGAAGAAATGCATTCACTTCCCTTGCATCTCAATCAAAATAATACCATCGGAGTGAAAGGGAGATCCAAAGAAAAAACGGATAGATAAGCCGGAGTGTTAACAAGTTAATACTATTACGTTCCAAAACCTTGTTCCTCCGTGGAAAAGAAAATGACTCATAAGGAATAAGATTGTCCGAAAAGCATATTGATGATCATAATGCCCAAATTTTATTTTATGGCCCACTTGGACAATGAGCATTTAATTCAAAATTAAAATGGGGTTTGAAAAGAATCCCTAAAATAAAGCATTAGAGATCATATAATATTTTTATGTATCCTAAAAAGAAAAAAAAAAATATTCTAGTTATTGCTTGAGCCGGATGAGAAAAATCTCTCATGTCCGATTCTATGGGAAGAAGAATAGATCCAAATTTGCCTATCCCGATAACAAAAAAACCTGACTTAAGTGATCCTGTATTGAGAGCTAAATTGGCTAAAGGTATGGGACATAATTATTATGGAGAACCCGCTTGGCCTAACGATCTTTTATATATTTTTCCGGTAGTGATCTTAGGTACCATTGCATGTACTGTAGGTTCAGCAGTCCCAGAACCCTCAATGATCGGTGAACCTGCAAATCCATTTGCAACTCCCTTGGAAATATTGCCTGAATGGTATTTCTTTCCGGTATTTCAAATACTCCGTACAGTGCCTAATAAATTATTGGGCGTTCTTTTAATGGCCGCAGTACCCGCAGGATCATCGACAGTACCCTTTCCAGAAAATGTTAATAAATTTCAGAATCCATTTCGTCGTCCGGTAGCTACAACAGTTTTTCCAATTGGTACTGCAGTAGCTCTTTGGTTGGGTATTGGGGCAGCTTTACCCATTGATAAATCTCTAACCTCAGGTCTTTTCCAAGATCAATCATTCGATTCAAGATTAATTACTTGATTTGATTGTTCGATTTTCCCTTGTAGAAGAATTTTTTTCCTTCTAGTCTCATATCCAGGGAGGACTTGCTTCAAAGCAAATAATCCCTAGATATATCAAAGATTCAATAAATTCCAATTATAAGAAATATAAGTTTTTTTAATAAATTCAAATGGAGTGATTTCGATTATTCCATTTGATCTTTCTCACTATGATTTGAATCCAACTGTAGTTTGTTTTTCTTCGAAAGAGAAACATGAATGAGTTTATTTATTGAACTTCAAGTTTTCCTAGGTAAACTTATTCCAAAACGTTTCCACAAAGCTTCCAATACTTGTTCAACAGATTTGATTCCAAAATTCTTAATTTTCATTAGATCATCTTGGCTATAATCTAGAAGGTCTGATATCGTATGTACATTAATTCTTTTAAGACAGTTATAAGCTCTCGGGGGTAATTCCAATTGGTCGATAAAGATATGTCTGAAAGTAACTTCTTTTGCCATCTGATCTACCTGAATCGACATAGGAGGAAGAACGGAACAAGACAACGCATTAGATTCATTTATATTCCCCATTCCATAAATCTTTTCCCCGTTTTCCGCATGTAAAAAAGGAATAAATAAGTTGATCAAACTTCGAGAAGCTTCATAAATTGCTTCTCTGGGAGTGATACTCCCATTGGTCCATATCTCGAGCAAAAGCATCTCTTTCATTATTTTCTTGTCGTGGCTTTCGAAACAATGAATACTATAATTCACATTTCGAATAGGCATAAATACAGCATTCAGAGGAAAATTTCCATCTTGAGATTTTACTATATTTTGTCTACGATATCCACGATCTCTTTCAATTCTCAATTCAATATTCAAATGAATCTTTTTAGTAAGAGTGGCTATATGTTATGCAGGATCAATTATTTCAATAGAAGGTGGTAATATAATATCTTGAGCAGTTATCTCTCCGGGTCCAATGATAGATATATATGCTTTTTGAATTTCAGAAGAATTGCTTCTAAGCACAATCTCTTTTAAATTAATTAAAGTATCATGTACTGATTCTTGAATACCTACTACTGTAGAATATTCATGGATTATTTTTTCAAATTTTGCAGAAGTGATACATGTTCCTTCCAATTCCCCGAGTGATGCTCTGCGCATGGCGATTCCTAGAGTATTAGCTTGACCAATTCCAAGTGGGGATATAATGAAACGACTATGATGAAGACGCTCATTTTCAATTTTAGATTCGATGCACTTCCAATATGCAGATTTAGCAGATAGCGGTACTTTATTCGTACTATTCACAATCGCTGTTCCTTCAATATTATATACATCTCTTTTTAGGAGGTCTACATCCGTTATGGGGCATAGGGGTTATGTCACGTACGAGACTCAGTGCCGAACCACTTCCACAAATAGCTCGTAATGCTGTATCTCTTCCCGGACCCGGACCAGTTACCACGACTTCTGCTTGTCCCATACCCCGATCAATCAACGTACGAATAGCATTTTCCGCTGCAGTCTGAGCGGCAAATGGTGTACTTTTTTTTGCACCCTTGAATCCACAGGCACCGGCGGAGGACCAAGAAACAACTTGTCCTCTCACATCCGTAACAGTAACAATGGTATTATTAAAACTTGCTCGAATGTGAATAACACCCTTGGGTATTCTCCCACGTTTACCTCCACGTAGATTACTAATCTTTCTAATAAGTCTTGGCGTTGTTCCCATTTCCATGTATGAGAATAATAGTTATTATATGGGATTGGAAGTGATTTATACAGAGTAATTGTATATGATTCAAAAGATTAAGAGAAAAATAAAAATTTTGTTTTGTGCGGAAAGATAAATAAAGATGATTATCCTTGCCTTTGCTTGTGCTTCGGATCGGAACAAACCACCATGATTCGTCCTCGTCTACGAATTAGTCGACGATTTTCACAAATTTTACGAACAGAAGCACGAATTTTCATGTTTGTAGTCCTTATTTCGATATAATCACTGATATAGAGAATGCAGATTTTGTTCGTTATGACAATTTATTTCCTTTCGTTTATTATTCTCTATATCCAATATTACAAAAAAAATTCAAGAGGACCTGATCATTCAATGATGTCTATAGATTATACGTCCTTTGTTTGAATCATAAATAAAGACTGGATTCCATTTTCACTCTATTCCTGATAATATTCATATAGAATTATGTCTAATCTTTTTTGGAACATGAGTTGAAACTTTACATCCATTATATGAACAGACTCGGAACATGGCATCGGGAAGTGATTCAGTAACTACAACTCTATGTCAACCAAACTCTGTTTCTTCATCAAAAGGAAAATCTTTTTTCGAATTAACTAATATAAATTTATAAAGTATTAGTTAGTTCTTATTTGATAAAAGAGATTTACCATATGGAATAATGAATTAAAGATGTGGATGAGTTACCATACATAACGTAGTATCTCTCCCCCAATTTGCCTCTGTCGAGCTTCTCGATCTGTCATAATTCCGCGGGAAGTAGAAAGAATTGCCATTCCCGTTCCACCCGAGACTTCAGGAATCTCCCTATAGTTAGAATATATTCTTAAGCCGGGTCTGCTAATACATCTCAAAGCAGTTATGTATGGTTTTTTCTTCCCCCCCTGATATCCCAGGGTTAGAACTAAAAAACAGTTGTTTGTACCTTCCCGATGTTCACCAAGGTTTTCCACAGAACCTTCTTGTAAAGGAATTCTTCCAATGTTTCTAGTGATATTAGTAGCTGGTACTCGAACCGTTTCTACCTTCCTTAGGTTAGCATTCCCTATAGAGGTAATCATATTAGCAATGGTGTCGTTACCCGTGAAAACTGGTTATTATTGATATGAATAAACATTTTAGTTTAATAAGTCTTTTTGAAGGAATATGCTATGCCCGAAGCACAATCTCTAAATTGATTAAAAAAAAAAAAAATACATATATTTTTCTTTCTCCATCAAGTAATAGGAGACACAATAAAATAACTAATCAAGCAGTTGGAATATCTTAGAAAATTCCATTTTTTCGAGAGTAACTTCGGTTCATGGTTCGAAAGATAAATTGGCGGCTGGCGATAACTCAACCATATATTATTATTATTATTATTATATACATTATATTATTCCAGTTTTTGATTATCGAAACCATTCAAATATTGTTTATTGTAGAACTATATGATCTTTTGTTATTCGTGATACTTCGGGAGCTAATGAAACTATTTGAGTAGAATCGAATTCTCTTAATTCTCGGGCAATCGGACCAAAAACTCGAGTTCCTTTTGGATTCCCCTCCTTATTGATGACAACTGCTGCGTTGTCATCAAATCGTATAATCATTCCATTGTCACGTTTGAGTTCTTTACGGGTACGTACAACTGCAGCTCTAACTATTCCCGATTTTTTGGGAGGCATATTCGGTACTGCTTCTCCAACCACAGCTATAGTTGCATCACCAATATTCGCATATTTACAATTACTAGCTCCTAGGATTCAGATACACATTAGTTTTCTAGCTCCGCTGTTATCCGCTACATTCAAATAAGTTCGAGGTTGAATCGTTTTTTCGTCGAAAGATCATATCCCCCAAAGTATCTTTTTCCTTCTCCGGGAGAGCGAGGAAGATGGAATATGGCTAATCTCTATATTAGGGGATATCTTTTTTTCGTTAGACTTGTCTTAGAATCTTTCTGATTCTATGTTTCTTATGGAATAGACATTTCCTAGTTTTGTATTTCCATGGGTGCAACAGTAATAAATTGAGTACGTACAGGCATCTTGTATGCAGCCATTTTCAAAGCCGCTGTAGCAATAGCTTCTGGTACTCCACCCATTTCATAAAGTATTCTACCCGGTTTAACGACAGATACCCAAAATTCCGGAGATCCTTTTCCCGAACCCATACGTGTTTCTGCAGGTCTCACAGTGATAGGTTTGTCAGGAAATATACGTATCCATATTTTTCCACCGCGACGAGCATAACGGGTAATTGCTCGTCGTCCTGCTTCCACCTGTCTGGATGTGATCCAAGCAGGCCCAAGTGCCTGAAGGGCAAATCTTCCGAAGCAAATAAGATTGCCTCGAGCAGATATTCCTTTCATTCTCCCTCTATGTTGTTTACGAAATTTCGTTCTTTTAGGGTTATAGTCGATTGTATTTCATCTCTACTTCAAAACCGGACATGAGAGTTTTCTTTCATCCGGCTCCTTGCAAATAAAATCTTGTAAAATCTCATTTTACCAACGAAAGGAGAAACATTGTTCATATTCAATAGATATATATGAATTAACTAAATCGAAATTCTGAAAACCCGAAAGTCTTCAAAATTTTGTGTTTTTAATTTCTCATCTTCATTCAATCAAATTGCGCAATTTCATTCATACTTCATTAGATTTTGCAAGAGAAATTTTACAGGCGAATATTAACTCTTGTAAGATTTGCTTGATGAAAATTGGATTATAGCTTTTCTAATTATAAATATATTAACTATCGGTTTATTTCGCCATCCTACCCAATGAACAATAGGATTTATATCAATCTTATTTGTTCATAAGTTCCATCGTTCCCATAGCTTCCAGATACACGTTCAGGTTCCCTCTCTGCAGTGAAGCCTTCTATTTCCCTCTCACAGATTCAATTTTCTTAGTATTCATTGACTTAAGGCTTTTTTTATTTAGAATCCGGAATCATTGAATAATTCGATAATTAGTATTGATTCTATGCTTTATCACACTGCTCCTCGAAAAGTATTATTCTTTTTCAACCATACGATTCGAAAAGAATATTTAATCATTTCATTTTTGTTATTAATATTCTTGGATAGTTTCTCGCTTCACAAATATCGATTCTTTTCGTGGAGAAAGTAATACTACCTCGTAGTTAGTTTATTGGATTATGATAATATGAAGCAATGAGTTAGTTTCTAGTATAAACTGGAGATTCATTGGTTTCCTAGTCTCTTCCTAAGAACCTCAGTTTGAACGAGTCGCACACTAAGCATAGCAACTTCTTTTCCAAGATATTATTTTACGAAAAAATTTTCATTATATATCTTATGCATATGGATTAGAAATAGAATGAATCGGAATTAATTAATTTAGTCTTTCTTTATCTAACATTGTAATATAAATTGAAAATATGAATTGAATGGATAAAAAATAAATTATTGTTCATCTCGAAATATCCAAACTTTTATTCCCAATATTCCATGAATAGTTTTAGCCGGATAGTAACAATAATCAATTTGAGCCCGGAGAGTTTGTAAAGGGACTCTACCTTCTCTGGCCCATTCAACACGAGCAATTTCAGCTCCATTAAGACGTCCCGCAATTTGGATTTTAATACCTTTTATATTTTTTTTCTTCTCTAGTTCAATAGCCTTTCTCGTGATTCTTCTAAATGCGACTCGACTTCTCAGTTGTAAGGCAATATATTTCGCAAGTATATTTGGTTCCCCATATGTTCCCGCTATTTCCGTCAAAGTTATGTGAACTCTTTGAATTCTATTCAATAAATTACGTTGCACATCTCTCTTTAATTGTTCAATCCCTTGGCCATGGCTGCTTTCGATCAATAAGGCCGGGAATTCTGTATGTATCTCGACCAGAAGTAAATCTGTTTTTCTCTGAATTTCGACACGTGCAATTCCCACTCTATAATTGGAGGAGTTTCTTATATGTCTGTGTACATAATTCTCGATACAATTACGTACCCTTTCATCCTCCTGAAGATACTCGGAATAAATCTTTGGCTGTGCAAACCAATGAGAATGATGATTCTTGGTTATACCGAGTCGGAAACTAAGTGGGTTAACCTTTTGTCCCATGCATCCCCTCCCTCCCCCAATGATATTAGCATAATTTGATTTTTCCAATGTTTCTTTTATACGGATTTACCTTTTACTACAATAGTTATATGACAAGTAGGTTTATGTATTGGATAAGCCCGTCCTTGGGCTCTAGGTTGGAATCTTTTCAAAGAAGCGCCTTCATCTACTCTAGCTTCACCCACGAATAAATTAGCTTTGCTTAAGCCCAGAATCTGACTAGCATTTGTTGCCGCAGAGGAAATTAATTGTAATATGGGATAACATGCTCGATAAGGCATGAATTCTAATATCATGAGTGCTTGTTCATATGAACGACCACGAATTTGATTAACTACTCTGCGTGCTTTATGAGCAGACATACGTATATGCTTAGCTAAAGCTCGGACCTCCGAATCTGAGCTATTGGTTCTCATCAAATGTTACCTCCTAATCAACGACGAGATTTTTTATCACTTTTTGCATGTCCCCGGAAGATTCGAGTAGGTGCAAATTCTCCCAGTTTGTGACCCACCATACGGTCTGTTACATAAATGGGTAAATGTTCTTGTCCGTTATGAACAGCGATCGTGTGACCAATCATAGTAGGTGCGATGGTGGATGCACGGGACCAGGTTATTATTACTTTCCCTTCCTTTCCCATATTAAGACTCTCAATCTTTTTTATTAAGTGATCAGCTATAAAAGGACCTTTTCTTAGTGAACGTGTCATTGTCAACTACCCTCTGTTTTCTCCCCCTTCTGTCCAATCTCTTTAGCTATTTCTACGGCGGTGAAGAATTGAAGGATCACTATATTTATTATTTTTTCGACTTCTTTTCCCAAGTGCAGCGCGACCCCAAGGGGTTAACGGTTTTTCCCTACCAATTGGAGCTCTGCCTTCACCACCCCCATGAGGATGATCTACAGGGTTCATAACTATTCCCCGTACTTCGGGACGTCTACCTAACCAACGTTTAGATCCAGCTTTACCCAAGGTCCGATTATTAGCATCAACATTGCCTACTTGTCCAATCGTTGCTAAGCAATTCTGGGATACTAAACGAACTTCTCCGGATGGTAATCTTGATGTAGCCAACTGACCCTCTTTTGCAATAAGCTTCGCTACAGCACCCGCTGCTCTAGCCAATTGTCCACCCTTTCCAGGTGCTATTTCCACGTTATGCACAGCTGTGCCCAAAGGCATATTGGTTGAAGTAGACTCTTATTTGTCAGAAATGAGGATCTCTTCCCGAACTGTACAAGCCTCTCTCAAGGCATACAGCTTTCCAGATGTATAAAATTCTATTTATCCAAAAAAATAAATCTAATTCTGAAAAATAAATATAAAATGAAGTTTCAGAAATAATTTCATTTTCCACATCCTAAGTTTGTTTCTCCATCCTCTGGCTTATGTTCCTCATGTAGCATCAGAATGAATGACTTTAGTAAATTACGCTAACATATCTTTATGTTCTGGATAACTTGGGAGGCATATTCAACATTATTTCCATCTCCAAAGATACATTCTCACTATCCAGCTTCAATTTTGCCTTTGACCATCAAATCGAATGTGAGTAACTTGTTTACCGTGAAATAAAATATTAGAAACAAGGGCTCCTCTGGTTCTGTCTATGCTTGAGACGATATAGTCTTCTCCATATTATCTTATCTCTAGAAGTCAGTAATTCAGTGGAAGAAAAATATTGAGCTTAATCACCCGCTACTGTTCCTCCTCAGTTTCCTTCCAAGGTCACCGAACGTAGAACGATCGGATTAGTGATAGATTTATAGGTTTCGCTTCAAACCTAACCGGTTATTTCCGATTACGTAAATTAATAATTCAAACCGCACTCAAAGGTAGGGTATTTCCTATTGAGATAGGAGCTTTTGGACCGGAAACAACAGTATCTCCAATTTTGATTCCTTTGGGATGTAAAATATACCTTTTTTCGCCATCCCCATAGTGTACGAGACATATGTATGCATTACGATTAGGGTCATATTCTATGGTAACAATTCTTCCGGATATACTTCTTTTATTTCGTCGAAAATCAATTTGACGATATAGACGTTTGTGACCGCCTCCTCTATGTCGGCTAGTAATAATTCCTCTGTTATTACGACCTTTCTTACAAGAAAAGCCAGAGGTTAATCCCTTTTGGGGGTTAGATCGAACTATTCCCTCAAGATCCAACACGGATCGATTGCGTGTGCCTGGAGTATAGGCTCTATATAAACGGATGGCCATATTAATAAGTGAATAAAAAATAATTTTATTTTTTCGAGAATAGTGGAATAGAATTCCTGGGTTGAAGTGTGACAATCATTCGTTTATAACGAATCGGATGCTCTATTATAGAATTCACATATCTCTTCTTTTTTGGAGGTCGATGACTATTCATAGCTATTACTTTTACATCAAAAAAATGTTCAATCCAACATTTTATTTCAGTCTTATTGGAATTCAAATCAACGTCAAAACTATACTGTTTCTTTTCCAGTAAACGAATAGTTTTTTCTGTAAGTACCGGGTTCTTCACTCTATCCATCATTACATTCACTCCCTACTAAACTAAGTTTTCGTTTCTCAATATACATGTATATATATTTCCCTAGGTAATCATAACAATTTCTATAAACATTGTATAGTTTTTTACATAAAAAAAAAAACATTGAATTTGTTTTTCTATCTGAACTTTATTCAGATATCTTCTTATGTAGAGATATATCTTATTTCTCTTGTGCATCCAGCAGGAATTGAACCCGCGAATTCTCCAATTATGAGTTGGGTGCTTTGACCACTCAGCCATGGATGCTAAATATATTTTATCCAAATCATTCTATGGAGTATACTCGTACTTCTCAATTGAATGAAA